GAGCATGAAGCTTCAACATCAAAAATTGGTGAAGAGCAAATTTTTTATTTTTTACAACGTGGAATTTCCATCGAAAAAGGTATTGAATTAATGATTAGTGGATTTTGTCGTGATGTATTTACTGAGTTACCATTAGAATTCGCTGCAGAAGCAGATCGTTTATTAAGTTTAAAATTAGAAGGAAGTGTTGGTTAATGAATAACGCCCCAATTTTAGAAATTAAAGATTTAAAGGCTGCAATTAATACTAATGAAATTTTAAAAAATCTAAATTTAAAGGTCCATCGAGGTGAAATTCATGCCATTATGGGACCAAATGGATCCGGTAAAAGTACATTTTCAAAAGTTCTTGCAGGTCACCCTGCTTATGAAGTTCTAGGTGGTGATATCTTATTTAAAGGAACTAGTATTTTAGAATTAGATCCGGAAGAACGTTCACATTTAGGAATTTTTTTAGCTTTTCAATACCCAATAGAAATACCAGGAGTAAGTAACGAAGATTTTTTACGTTTAGCATATAACGCTAAACAAAAATTTAAAAATGAACCGGAAGTTGATCCATTGGAATTTTTGATGATTATAAATCAAAAATTAGAACTTGTTGATATGTCGCCTACTTTTTTAAGTCGAAATGTGAATGAAGGGTTTTCTGGGGGGGAAAAAAAGCGAAATGAAATTTTACAAATGATTTTATTAGATTCTGAATTATCAATTTTAGATGAAACAGATTCAGGTTTAGATATTGATGCCTTAAAAATCATTTCAAATGGAATTAATACTTTTATGAATGAGACGAAAGCTATTATTTTAATTACTCATTATCAACGTTTATTAGATTATATAAAACCGGACTTCGTTCATGTAATGCAAGACGGTAAGATTATTAAAACTGGTAACGCTGAATTAGCAAAAGAATTAGAATTAAAAGGTTATGAGTGGTTAAAATAGCGCTTTTTTATAAAAATAAACCTAAAATCAATTAAAAACAGTTATACTAATTAGTGTTCCTGTATATTTTTTAATATTGGGTAATTTACTAAATTAGTTAAATTTTATGTACCCAGATAATTATTATTCAAGTACGTTTACATTATTAGCGGCGGCAGAAGTAGGAAAACATTTTTACTGGAATATTGCTGGTTTTTTAGTACATGGACAAGTTTTAATAGTAATCTGGTTTGTAGTAGCAATTTTGTTACTTTTCTCATTTCTAGGTACTAGTAATGCAGATCGCATTCCACATGGTTGGCAAAACTTTATGGAATCGGCAATTGACTTTATTACTGATATTGCTAAAAATCAACTTGGTGAAAGTTTTTATAGAGAATGGGTACCATTCATTGGTACGTTGTTTTTATTTATTTTTGGTTCCAACTGGGCGGGTGCTGTTATTCCATGGAAGTTAATTGAACTTCCTGAAGGCGAATTCGCTGCTCCAACAAATGATATTAATACAACTGTAGCCTTAGCTTTATTAACATCTTTTGCTTATTTCTATGCAGGTTTAAGTAAAAAAGGGTTAGGATATTTTAAACGATATGTTCAACCAATTCCACTTCTTCTACCAATTAATATTTTAGAAGATTTCACAAAACCTTTATCACTAAGCTTCCGATTATTCGGTAACGTTTTAGCTGATGAATTAACAATTACTGTATTAACTGCTTTAGTACCGTTGGTAATTCCATTACCAATTATGTTATTAGGTATTTTTGCAGGTTCAGTACAAGCTTTAATTTTCTCAACCTTAGCAGCTGCTTACATTGCAGAAGCTCTGGAGTAAATTAATACTACTTTAGATTTTTCTAAAATTACATTTATATTTACATTTATTAATTAAGATTTATTATGGATTCTATTATTTCTGCTGCTTCTGTTATAGCTGCTGGTTTATCTATTGGTTTAGCTGCTATCGGTCCTGGTATCGGTCAAGGTAATGCTGCTGGTCAAGCAGTTGAAGGTATTGCTCGTCAACCTGAAGCGGAAAACAAAATTCGTGGTACTTTATTATTAAGTTTAGCTTTCATGGAAGCTTTAACAATTTACGGTCTAGTAGTAGCATTAGCATTATTATTTGCTAACCCGTTCAACACCTAGTTTATTACGTAAAAAATAGATAGATCGAAATAGATTTTACTATATCGATCTATTAAAAATTTTTAATTCTATAGTAGAACATATAGATTTTATATGGTTAATCTTTCAATATTAATTTCAAGTTCAGAAGTAAGTGGTCCTGGTGGATTATTTGATTTTAATGCAACTTTACCGTTAGTAGCCATTCAATTCGTTCTATTAATGTTAATTCTTAACACAATTCTATACAGTCCATTATTAACTGTTATTGAAGAGCGTAAAGAATATATTTTAGGAAATCTTGCAAAAGCTTCTGAAATTTTAGCACAAGCAAACGAATTAACTACTCAATACGAAGAAGAATTAAGTAGCGTCCGTAAAGAAGCACAATTAGAAATTACAAACTCACAGAAAATTCACAAAGAGATTTTAGAAATCGAACTAAATATTTCTCAAAAATATATTGATAATTTATTAGATACTATTACAAAAGATCTTCAAGAAAAGAAGAATACTGCACTTAATAGTTTAGATACAATTGTTCAATCTCTATGTGCAGAAATTGACACTCGATTATCAATTTAATTTTTTGTTAACTGTAATTTTCCTTACTATAAGCGAACAGTTTACACACAAACTTTAAAACATGGAAAATTTTGATCAAATTTTTACATTAGTTGCTGAACACGAAGGTATCGGGTTAAATCTTGATATTTTGGAAACTGGGCTAATTAACGTTCTTGCTTTAGTTGCTATTCTAGTTTATACCGGAAAAGACTTTTTAGGATCATTACTAGAAGAGCGTAAAACAAGTATTGTCCAAGGCGTTCAAGATGCCGAAGACCGTTTAAATGAGGCGAATCGACGCTTAAGTGAAGCTCAAAAGCAATTAAGTCAAGCTAATGTAGTTATTACTGAAATAAACAACGAAACAATAGCAGTAAAAAAAGTTTTACTTGAAGCTGATACTTCTCAATCAAAAAAAGATTTAGCAAATCGTTTTAGTCGTGCATTAGCAACTTTCCGCTCGAAAGAACGACAAATCTTTTTAGAAGTTAAGCAACAAATCATCTTGTTAGTCTTAAAACGTACTGTAACACGTGCTCAAGAAGCCTTTGGTAAAAAAGACCGTGCAACAGCGTTAATTAATGAGACTATTACTAAATTAGAAGGAGATTTACTATGAGTAAAAATCCTTTAGATGCAAAGGTTGCAAGTCCCTACGCACGAGCATTATATGATTTTTCAGTTGACAACAATCTGATGCATCAGATTACTGCTGATTTTCAAAATTTAGAAGTAGCTTTGGATGAAAATCCAGAATTAGTAGCTTATTTAGATAATCCTGTAATTGCTGCAACTCAAAAACAAGAATTATTAGATAAAACTTTAAAAAGTGAGTTAAATACTGAAACATTTAAATTTTTAAGTGTTTTAGTCGTACGCGCTCGAATTAATTTATTACAACAGATAATTACATGTTATCTAGAGTTAGTTTATGAATTAGCTTCAATTAAAATGATTGAAGTTTCAACAGCGTTTGCATTTACAACTTTACAGAAGAATAATTTAATCAAAAAATTAAAAGAATTAACAAACGCACGTGAAATTCGTTTAGTTATTAATGTTGATTCAAGTTTAATCGGCGGATTTTTAATTGAAACAAATTCAAAAGTAATTGATTTTACTGTTAAAAATCAGTTACAACTTTTAGCTAAACATCTAGATACTATTCTAGATATTTAAAAATAACTAAAATCTTTTATTAACTTTTTACCTTAAAAATAATACAATGATAAATATTCGTCCAGACGAAATTAGTAGTATTATCCGTCAACAAATTGAAGCATATGACCAAGATGTTAAAGTAGATAACGTTGGTACTGTTCTACAAGTAGGTGATGGTATTGCTCGTGTATATGGTCTTGATCAAGTGATGAGTGGTGAACTTTTAGAATTTCAAGATAAAACTATCGGTATTGCACTTAACTTAGAAAATGATAACGTTGGTGTAGTATTAATGGGTACAGGTCGCCAAATTTTAGAAGGCGGTACAGTAATATCTACTGGTAAGATTGCGCAAATCCCTGTAGGTGATAATTTCTTAGGTCGAGTTGTTAACCCATTAGGTGCTCCTATTGATGGTAAAGGTGATATTGAAACATCTGAAACTCGTTTAGTAGAAGCAATGGCACCAGGTATTATTAGTCGTAAATCTGTATGTGAACCATTACAAACAGGTATTACTTCAATTGATTCGATGATTCCTATTGGACGAGGTCAACGAGAATTAATTATTGGTGATCGTCAAACAGGTAAAACATCAATTTCAGTAGATACTATCATTAATCAACAAACAGAAGATGTTGTTTGTGTTTATGTAGGTATTGGTCAAAAAGCATCAACAGTAGCACAAGTAGTAAATGTACTTGAAGAAAAAGGTGCAATGGCTTATACAATTATTGTATCAGCAAGTGCTAATGATCCTGCTACATTACAATATATTGCACCATATGCTGGTGCTGCATTAGCTGAGTACTTTATGTACAACGGTAAAGCAACTTTAGTTGTATATGATGATTTAACAAAACAAGCAATGGCATATCGTCAAATGTCATTATTATTACGTCGTCCTCCAGGACGTGAAGCTTACCCTGGTGATGTATTCTACTTACACTCACGTTTATTAGAACGTGCAGCTAAATTAAGTGATGCATTAGGTGGTGGTAGTATGACTGCTTTACCAATCATTGAAACACAAGCAAGTGATGTATCTGCATACATTCCAACTAATGTAATTTCAATTACAGATGGTCAAATCTTCTTATCAAATGATTTATTCAACTCTGGTATTCGTCCAGCAATTAACGTAGGTATTTCGGTATCTCGTGTTGGTTCTGCTGCACAAACAAAAGCTATGAAAAAAGTTGCTGGTAAATTAAAATTAGAATTAGCGCAGTTTGCTGAATTAGAAGCATTCTCACAATTCGCATCAGATTTAGATGAGGCAACTCAAAAACAATTAGCTCGTGGTACACGTTTACGTGAGTTATTAAAGCAACCTCAAAATTCTCCATTATCTGTTGCTCAACAAGTAGCATTAATTTATACAGGTATTAATGGTAAATTAGATGATTTAGCAGTTAGTACTGTTAAAGAGTACTGTCAAGCATTGTTAACGAACTTAGCAGCTTCTAAAACGTATATTGACATTGTAACATCTACAAATCAATTTACAGACGAAGCTGAAACAGCATTAAATGAAGCAATTGAATCAACAAAAGTTTCTTTTGATACTATCTAGTTTTAAAATAAGTTAATTAGAGATTTTTCTAATTAACTTATCTTAAAAAAACTGTAATAATTTTTTTTAATTAAAATTAAGATATGTAAAATAAAAATTTATTAAATTACATAATTTTTCTAATCTTCACTTATAATAGTATTGTAGCTAACTTTTTTCTAGTTTAGTTGTAAGAAAGTCAAAAACCTATTATTTAAATTTAAGGAATGAATTACTATGGCATTACCATGGTATCGTGTTCATACTGTTGTTCTGAATGACCCTGGTCGATTAATTGCAGTACATTTAATGCACACAGCTTTAGTTGCTGGTTGGGCAGGTTCAATGGCATTATATGAACTTGCTGTTTTTGATCCTTCAGATCCAGTATTAAATCCAATGTGGCGTCAAGGCATGTTTGTTATGCCGTTTATGACACGTTTAGGTATTACAGATTCTTGGGGTGGTTGGAGTATTACTGGTGAGAGTGTTTCAAATCCAGGTATTTGGAGTTTTGAAGGTGTAGCATTATCACATATTATTTTATCGGGTATGTGTTTCTTAGCTGCAATTTGGCACTGGGTATATTGGGATTTAGAATTATTCCGTGATCCACGAACAGGTGAACCAGCTTTAGATTTACCGAAAATTTTTGGTATTCACTTATTCTTATCTGGTTTATTATGTTTTGGTTTTGGTGCATTCCACGTAACAGGTTTATTTGGACCTGGTATTTGGGTATCAGACGCATATGGTATTACTGGAAAAGTACAGCCTGTAGCTCCAGCTTGGGGTGCAGATGGTTTCAATCCATTTAATCCTGGTGGTATTGCTGCTCACCATATTGCAGCAGGTATTTTTGGTATTTTTGCTGGTATTTTCCACTTAACAGTACGTCCACCACAACGTTTATACCGTGCATTAAGAATGGGTAATATTGAAACAGTATTATCAAGTAGTATTTCTGCAGTTTTCTTTGCTGCTTTTATAACATCAGGTACTATGTGGTATGGTGCTGCTGCAACACCTATCGAATTATTTGGCCCAACTCGCTACCAATGGGATAGTGGTTATTTCCAACAAGAAATTGAACGCCAAGTAGAAACATCTGTAAGTGAAGGCTTATCAGAAAGTCAAGCATGGTCACGTATTCCAGATAAACTAGCATTCTATGATTACATTGGAAACAACCCTGCAAAAGGTGGTTTATTCCGTGCTGGTCCAATGAATAAAGGTGATGGTATTGCTGAAGCTTGGTTAGGTCACCCAATTTTCCGTGATAAAGAAGGTCGTGAATTAACTGTACGTCGTATGCCGGCATTCTTCGAAACATTCCCTGTTATCTTAGTAGATAAAGATGGTATTATTCGTGCTGATATCCCATTCCGTCGTGCTGAATCTAAGTATAGTATTGAGCAAGTAGGTGTTACTGTAGATTTCTATGGTGGTAAATTAAATGGTCAAACATTTAAAGATGCTCCAACTGTTAAGAAATTTGCTCGTAAAGCACAATTAGGTGAAGTATTTGAATTTGATCGTACAAGTTTAGAATCTGATGGTGTATTCCGTAGTAGCCCTCGTGGTTGGTATACATATGGTCACGCGAACCTTGCTTTATTATTCTTCTTTGGTCATTTATGGCATGGTGGTCGTACGATCTTCCGTGATGTATTTACTGGGATTGGTGCAGAAGTTACAGAACAAGTTGAATTTGGTGCATTCCAAAAGCTTGGTGATAAATCAACGAAGAAACAAGGTGCTGTATAAATTATAGTCTTTGTTTTTTAAATCTATTTAAAATTAAAAAGGATTAAACAATGGAAGCTTTAGTTTATACATTTTTACTTATTGGTACGTTAATGGTAATTTTCTTTGCAGTTTTCTTCAGAGAAACTCCACGTATTCTTCGATAATAAAACCATATATATAAATATATGGTTTTATTTTTTTAGTCTTCGTGTTCCTCAAATGGATCACGAAGATTCTTTGATGCGGGTCCGAAAGCTGTGAAAATTGAATACGAAGTGATACCTAAAAGTAAACTTGATACAAAAATGATAAGAATAGTGGCTGTTTCCATACTGAATTTATATTATTTATGAATTAACGCTTTAATATTATATAACATTAATAAAAAATTATTCTCAAAATCTAGAATTTTAGAAAATAATGTTAAAATATTAAGAGAAAAAGCCCAAATTTTAATTATTTTTACATCCGTTTTATTTTTATCATATTCTTAATTTATTTTTCATAGAAGGATTTGCTAAATTAATTTGGTAGAATTTAAAGATCTGTAGTGTATCTATGTTTTCATAAATAAACTATGAGTATTTTATTTATTCTATCTAATTAAAACATTAAGTTTAACAATTAAAGATATATTTCAAAGTATAGAACTTTAATTGCTAGAACGTATTTATTAAAACTATAAAAATTTTCTTATGGCATTAAGAACAAGATTAGGTGAAATTTTACGCCCATTAAATGCTGAATATGGTAAAGTTGCTCCAGGTTGGGGTACAACACCAATTATGGGAGTTGTAATGCTTGCATTTTTAATATTCTTAGTAATTATTTTACAAATCTATAATTCATCATTAATTATTGAAAATGTTGATGTAGATTGGGCTAACGGTATTGTATAAATTTAATATATAGAAATAGTCTAAAAGACCAATAGATCTTTTAGGCTATCTAATTCTTAATTAATTCTAAAATATAGATATGGATATTATAAGTCTAGGTTGGGCAGGTTTAATGACAATGTTTACGTTTACGTTAGCATTAGTTGTTTGGGCTCGAAATGGTTTTTAAGTCTTGGAACTTTGTAAAAATTAAAATTCTTTAAATATTATGGCATTAATTCTTAAAATCTTCCCATATGCAAGTCCAGAAATTGTTACTGCTGCAGTAACATGTTTCTTTATGACATTATTTGGTCTTTCGTTAGGGTTTGCATTATTAAAAGTTCAGGGTGAATAATAAACATTTAATAATAATATGTTATATATTATTATTAAATGTTCATATAAATAATTTTTTATTTAATATTAGAAATATAAACCTAACATATCTGGGAAAAATCTATTAATTTCAATAATAAATCCTGCAGTAAAAGTCATCCATATAGTTAAAAGAACAGGGGCTGTTGATAAATATTTTTGAAAATTTTTCATAAAATTAATTTTAATTGTAAGTTAAATAGGAGATAAATTTAACGAGGTGAAACAGTCACTTCATTGTCTAAAGCAACTAAGTCACCACTAACTAATTCTTGCCAAGCAGAAATTGGCCAAATATATCCTGTCGTCATAATTTTTAATGCTAATGGTACATTAATGATAATTTCGCTTTCAGCTGGATTTTTTGTTGTACTTACAGCTCTTACATATTTACGACCAACCCAGCCAATCCAACCTGAAATATAAATAAAACCAAAACCTGGTAAGATAAATTCGGCAGCATGGCTCCAACGTCCATCAGCAATTAAATGTGGTAAACCGTCTGTTCCACATAATAATTCTGAACGGCTATATTTATCAAATCGTGCTTGTGTACGTTCGACTTGTTGTTGTAATGCTAAGGCTGGTGGAGTACCAGCTTCGTATGTATTCATACGTTGTTCTAATTTTTTTACACTTGCTTTTTGGCGTTTTGCAAAAGCAGGAGACTCACTACATTTTGTTAATCCCCCAATTTCTGCTGAAGCAATATTTGGGGTTAATGTAATTAAAATTGCAACAAGTAAAGTTAAGATGTTAAAACGTTTCATTAATCGAAGTAAAGAAAATTTAAAAGTTTCTAGTTAGTAAAAAATTTCTTAAAGATAACATTATTACTATATATAATAGTTTAGTTTTAAAGAAAAAATAATTTTTCTCTAAATGTTTTTATTTATTTTTATAAAAATTCTAATTTTAATAATTAAGCTTTTTTGTTTAAAATAGACAGCATGTACTTTTTGAAAGTATAGTTTTATTATTATTATGTTGTGATATAAGAATCATTGGGGTGAGAAGGTTATTTTATTATTTAGTTTTTCGTTCTGATAAGCTTATTCTAGTAATTTACGTTTTTTTAATCCGATTTGATTTTTGTCAATACTTTTAATTTAGAAATGTTTAACCTACTTCACAATGGGGAAACTCAGATATGCACAGTTTATTAAAACTTTTTCTCTTATTGATTAATATTGATCAAGAAACCGTTTTAAATTTTTTTGGCCTAGACGATCCAAATACGTATTTAAATACGAATTTTAATGAGGTTTCAGTGTCAACTGAAATTTCAACAGAAACTCTTAAACTTATTTTCCAAGGATTTTTAGAACGGTATCAATATGGTCTTGGATTAGTTGATATTGAAAATATACTTATTTTTATTACTTTTGTTAGATTTATAATTCTTGCAAATCGTTACAATATAAAAACGTCATTTTATATTTCTTGTATTAGCTTATTTGCAGGATTTTTGTGGTATACGCATTTGAAAGATTTAATAGGTTGGTATGGCGATATGATTAGCTATAATCGTCTAACAAGTCGCTATTTAGATGATATGTTAACCGAAACTTATATTGAAGATACAAATAATCAAAAAATTATGTATCTTGAATTTATTAATCAAAATCCTTTAAATTTCTTGAAATCGTCGTTTGTTTATGCTAGTGAACGAAATGGGTATAGGATTGATCCTATTTCAATGTTTGTTACAAGTTTACCGGACGCAATTAAATCGCAAAGTATTAAAGGTTATTATTCAATTTATAATAATGTTTTACCTACTATGTGGCGATTTGTTGGCGGGCAGTTACAAGAAATTGCTCCATTACTAATGTATGTATTTATTGTTAGAATAAATAAAAAATATTGTCCATATTTAATTCGATGGCATTGGACTTATCTTATTGTTTCAAGTCTTTTTGAAGGTGAAATTATTCGAATTATGTATAGATTATATACATATGATAGTATGGTTTTAATTCCATCAGAACGCTTTGATGAGTCGGCTCTTTTACAACCAATATTTATGATGATTATAACAACTCATTATTTCCTTGTTTGTTTAGGATTATTACATGCTACTTGTGGTCAATATTTTTATATCCCATTTTTAACTGAAAATACAGAGATTCATATAGGTAAACGTCCACAAAATAGTATTTACAGTGGTGGTTATACGGCTTGGCAAGATGGTGGATCAAAACAAATCGAAATCATGACAAAAGATCAAAAGTCTTTAAAATTCCCTCGATTATGGTGGGGTTGGTTAGGAAAACGTTCATATTTAAAAAATATGAATGAGTCAGAATATCGAAAACGAGAACAAAATCGTTTGAAAAGTAAACGAATGAAAGGATGGAAAAAATTAGTTAGACAATTTAAAAAATGGATTCTAAGAAGTTAAAAAAATAGTCTCTATTATATTAATATTTAAATTCGAAAAAAAAACTAGTAATAAACTTCTTAAATAAAAAATAAGTTTAATTATTTAAGAAATTTATTACTAATTTCATTTATAGTTTTAAGTTTTCTATCTTATTATAAAGATGAACCTAACCCAGAATATGCACCATAAATAAATAAACTAAGCATAGTGATTACAGCTAAACCACCTACAAGACCTACAAGCCATAAAGGAATTCTACCAGTACCTGCCATATAAAAGACTCCTAACTTATAAAATTAATTGAAGAAATAACTTGAAAATAATACAGCTAAAACGAAAATTAATAGAAGTCCCCAGTAAAGAGAAGTTCGATTTAATTCTACAGCTTGCTTATTTGGATTTGGACCCGTCATAAAATTTACCTTGTTTCTATATTAGTAATTTATCGTTGAATGAATTGCATTGCTGTAATTCCACCTAGGAAAAAAACAGTTGGAATTGCTAAGCCGTGAATAGCTAACCAACGGAAAGTAAAAATTGGATATGCTACAGGTTGATTAATATTATTTGACATGTTTTTTACCTCTATAAACCTTTAGTTAAATCTTCTAATTCTTGTTTTGCACTGAATCGATCGTTTACTAATGGTACTTGTTGACGATCTTGAGTAAAGTACTCATTTGGACGTGGTGTACCAAATACATCGTAAGCTAAACCTGTACTAATAAATAACCATCCTGATACGAAAAGTGACGGAATTGTAATACTATGAATAATCCAGTAACGTACACTTGTAATAATATCCGAAAACGGACGTTCGCCAGTAGATCCACCAGACATAATTCTATATTCTCCTATAAAAAATGATTGTTGCTCATTCAAAAAGTTTAATCAAAAGCGGGCAGGGGGAATCGAACCCCCATCGTTAGCTTGGAAGGCTAAGGTTTTACCACTAAACTATGCCCGCATAAAACAATTATAGAATTATGCGGGTATAAAAAGCAATAAACCCGCTATAAATTTTCTAATTTTAAATCTAAAAATTTTGCCAAATCAGCTGCTTGTTTTTCTAAATTTGAAATTGAATCTGGTTGTTGAACCGGTGTTAAAGGAATTTTTCGTTCGTCTTTTAAACATAAATAAATACTTCGTTGAGGATTTAATCCTTCCGAAATTTTTATTCCAATTGATTGAATACTTGTTACTGGGTATGTTAAAAGAATTTCTCTATTTTTACCTGGAAATCCTTTTCGAACAATTTTAACAAGATTTTCAAGTTTATTATATTCATTATAGCCACTTCCAATATCCCATAATATTGTTGCACCTATATAAAGACTTAACGATAAGCTTAATGTTCCATAGAACATCATAACCACACCTTGTGGAATGAAAACTAACTCTGTTGGATTAGCAAATGGTAATAAATTAATTTTGAAGTAACTTGATAACCCTGCGAGTAAAAAACTGATACCACCAAGAGCTAAAAAAGATCCCCAAAAATAATTACTAAAACGCCGAGATCCAAGAATACTGTCTTGACGAATGTCTTGTTGCATTTTAAAAATAAATTAAATAGTTATATTAATTTAATTGATTTTAACCCTAAATACAAGCCTGAAGCAACAGCAAAAGAAAACCCTACTAATAAAATATAATCGATAGCAACTGTCATAAAATCTTTTTGTTTTATAAAAATGAAGTTTATAAAATTTTTTCTGTATATTAGTATATATTATATAGTAATCTATATAAAAATTTTGGTTGGTAAAAATTTTCATTAAATTTTTGAATACCTTAGATTATTTAAACAATTTTATTATTAATTTCATTAAATTTTAAATTAAATTTATGGCTAATTTTATTAAACCTTATAATGATGATCCATTTGTAGGACATTTAGCAACACCAATCACGTCATCAGCCGTGACTCGAGCTTTATTAAAAAATTTACCAGCATATCGATTTGGTTTAACTCCATTATTACGTGGTTTAGAAATTGGTTTAGCACATGGATATTTCTTAATTGGTCCTTTTGCAAAATTAGGCCCTTTACGAAATTCTGATATTGCTTTATTTGCAGGTTTCCTTTCGACTATTGGTTTGATTCTTATTTTAACATTAGGCTTAACTATTTATGGTGCAGCTACTTTTAAAGTAGAAAAAGAATCTTCAGATACTAATGAAAATGATCTTCAAACAAGAAAAGCTTGGGATCAGTTTAAAGGTGGATTCTTTGTTGGTGCTTGTGGAAGTGCTGGCTTTGCATTAATCTGTTTATCAAGTATCCCACAGGGTATACTATAAGTTAAATAGATATATTTAGTACTTGTTATACTAAATTGATCGCACTATAATCAATTTAGTATATAAAAATCATTATATTACATTGAATTATTAAAAATTATTATGAATTCTATGACAACAACACCGATTAATTTGCAAGAAGAGTACGCAAATACTGAAATTGCTAAGATTTTAAATATTTTAGACGAAGAATTAGTAGGTTTAGCACCTGTAAAAACTCGTATTCGCGAAATTGCAGCGTTATTATTAATTGATAAATTAAGAAAAAATTTAGGGATTACAGCCGGTAGTCCTGGTTTACATATGTCATTTACTGGAAGTCCAGGAACTGGTAAGACAACAGTAGGATTAAAAATGGCTGATATTTTATATCAATTAGGTTATGTTCAAAAAGGTCATTTATTAACCGTAACAAGAGATGATCTAGTAGGTCAATACATTGGTCATACAGCTCCCAAAACTAAAGAAGTACTAAAGAGAGCTATGGGTGGTGTATTATTTATTGATGAAGCTTACTATTTATATAAACCAGATAATGAACGTGATTATGGTTCGGAAGCTATTGAAATCTTATTACAGGTTATGGAAAACCAACGAGATGATTTAGTTGTAATCTTAGCAGGTTATAAAGAACCTATGGATAAGTTCTATGAATCAAATCCAGGTTTATCATCACGAATTGCTAATCATATTGATTTCCCAGATTATACAGTTGATGAATTATTACAAATTTCAAAATTAATGTTAGAAGACCAACAGTATCAATTAACATCTGATGCGGAAGTAGCATTGAGTGAGTATATCACACGCCGGAAACACAAACCATTATTTGCAAATGCTCGAAGTGTAAAAAATGCTTTAGATCGTGCACGTATGCGTCAAGCAAATCGTATTTTTGATAGTCGTGGTCAAGTTTTAACAAAAAAAGAATTAGTAAATATTGAAGCACAAGATATTTTACAAAGTACAGTTTTTGATTAAACTTTCATAAAAACGTAATTATATATTATTTATGAGTTTACTAGTTGTTGGTGGTACAGGTACTTTAGGTCGTCAGATTGTTTTACAAGCTTTGACAAAAGGTTATCCTGTTCGTTGTTTAGTAAGAAATTTTCGTCGAGCAAATTTTTTAAAAGAATGGGGTGCAGAATTAGTATATGGGGATTTAAGTATTCCTGAAACTATTCCTCCTTGTTTACAAGGGATTACAGCTGTTATTGATGCTTCGACAAGTAGACCGTCAGACGAAGACGCTTTAAAAACAGTTGACTGGGATGGTAAATTAGCGTTAATTGAATCAGCAAAAGCTGCAAAGGTAAAACGGTTTATTTTCTGTTCTACACAAAATTTAGAACAATTTCCAAACATCCCGTTAATGGAAATGAAGCAAGGTATTGAAGTTGAGTTACAAGAGTCAAAAATTCCTTATACAATTTTCCGTCTAACCGGTTTTTATCAAGGTTTAATTGAACAATACGCAATTCCAATTTTAGAAAATCTTCCAATTTGGGTAACTAATGAAAAAACTTGTGTTTCATATATGGATACACAAGATGTTGCAAAATTCTGTTTACGCTCGTTACAATTACCACAAACGGTAAATAAAACGTTCTTTTTAGGCGGACCAAAAGGTTGGGTTTCATCTGAAATTATTAGTTTATGTGAACAATTAGCAGGACAAACTGCAAAAGTAAATCAAATTCCAGTTTTTCTTTTAAAATTTGTAAGTCGATTTTTTGGTTTCTTCGAATGGGGTCAAAATATAAGTGATCGTTTAGCTTTTGCGGAAATTTTAAATGTTGAAAATAATTTTTCAAAATCAACTTTTGATTTATATAAAACATTCAAAATTGATTCTAGTGAAGTTGTTCAATTAGATGACTATTTCTTAGAGTATTTTATTCGATTATTAAAACGTTTACGTGATATTAATTTTGAAGATGTTCAAAAACAGAAAAATTTAATTATTTAATTTTAATTTAAGTTTATTGGTTTTATTAATATATAAAACTAATAAACTTTTTGAGTTTTCTATTTATTAGATTTGTTTTCATAATTTTTAATAACAATATAAAAAATAAATTTTTTTTAGAATGAATTATTCGCATTTTCTTATAAAAATTACTAGTAAACCAGAACACAGTTTTTTTGATAATGATATAATTTACACTGAATTTGTTGGTAAATTTTATCAATTTCGTGACAATAAATATACACTTTGTAAAATTTCCATTTGGGGAAACTTGGCATATGATATTCTACGATATTATCAAATAAATGATTATTTAATTGTTGAAGGTTATCTTTGTTCACAAAAATCAAATTTTGAAGAATTAGATATGAAAACATCTATTGAAATATCGGCTTGTAAAGCTTATCCGTATGCATTAAAGAAAGTGCGTCAAAAAACAAAGAAATAACTTTTTCTTAATTAAATTATTCAGAATTCTTATATTTTAGTATAATTAATATTATTAAAAACAGTTCCTAGGAAAAATTGCATGTTAACTTTAAAAATTTTAGTTTATACAACTGTAATCTTTTTTGTTTCGTTATTTATTTTTGGTTTCCTTTCAAGTGATCCATCACGAAATCCAAATCGTAAAGATCTTGAGTAATAAAAAATTAAATCGGTTCGTTATGAATCGATTTAATTTTTTTTTTATTTAAAGAAATTTTTTATCGTTAAACTTAAAATTATATCTTATTTTACAGCTATAATTTTTGTGGTTTTAAATTTTAATGAATATATAAAAAAATTACCCCCAAGGGAATTCGAATCCCTGTCTGCTCCGTGAAAGGGAGCTGTCCTAGGCCTCTAGACGATGGGGGCAAATAGGTATTAGTTTTCTAGCTTTGTTAAACCAGAGAGCGAGCAACGCGATTCGAACGCGCGACATCAACCTTGGCAAGGTCGTGCTCTACCACTGAGCTATGCTCGCATATAAGCTAATCTACATAGCTAATAAACTGATACTATATAATATTATATATTGTCCTATCATTTCTGTCAATAGGTTAATTTTTTAGAAATTATAGTATAAACTATAATTTCTAGATACACTAAATTGACGATGAAATACCGTCAGCAGCGGCAATAACAATTACAAGGAAAACCCAAATTTGGAAAAATCTATTAAATTTACCTTTAGAAACTTCCCATTCACCTGGAGTAGCTAAAGCTACAGGTACAGTTACAACTAAACCTAATGAAATTAAAACTAGTAAAGCTACTAATAAAGTTATCATATATATGTTTTAAAATTTTTTATATTGATGATCGAAAGATTAAGAGTATTAAAGATTACCTTTTTTTAAAGCTAATAATACAATTACTGCCGGACCTGACAACATAATAGCACCTGTTGCTACTAGCTGACCTATAACTTGCCAATTAATCATTTTTCAAATCCTTAATTTATAAATTTTTATTAAAATTGCAAATAACAAAATAACTTATAATGTTACTTGTCATTTTACTTTAAAATTTATAAAGTAAATATATTATTTTAAATAATATATCTAAAGTTTTTTTCTTGTAAAAGGTTTAATTTTTATTATGTTTTATGATATTATAAATATAGGGTTGCTAACTCAATGGTAGAGTACTCGGCTTTTAACCGATTTGTTCTGGGTTCGAGTCCCAGGTAACCCAATAAAAATTTTGTTTATTACTTTATCAATTAATATTTAAGCAGTAAAAATATAAAAAATTAGAGTTTGATATTTTCTTTTCAATAGGAAAGTTTAATTTCATATTTTTTATTCAAAATAAATTTGAACAAAAAATATAAATCTAATAAAAATGAATTAATCAATAGGACGCATTGATAATACAGGCTCATTAGCACGGTTAATACCTTTTTCGAAACCAGCAGCTGCCGCACGAGCACGACCAGAATGCCACCAGTGACCAATTAAGAAGAAGAAACCTAAGAAGAAGTGCGAACAACATAACCATGAACGAGGAGATACGTAGTTTACAGAGTTAATTTCTGTTGCTACACCACCTACAGAGTTTAATGAACCTAAAGGTGCATGTGTCATGTATTCTGCTGCACGACGTTCTTGCCATGGTTGGATATCATTTTTAATTTTATTGATATCTAAACCGTTTGGACCACGTAATGGTTCAACCCATGGAGCACGTAAATCCCAGAAACGCATTGTTTCACCACCGAAGATGATTTCACCACTTGGTGAACGCATTAAGTATTTACCTAAACCAGTTGGACCTTGAGCAGAAGATACATTAGCACCTAAACGTTGATCTCGCACTAAGAATGTAAATGCTTGAGATTGAGATGCTTCTGGACCAGTTGGACCATATAATTCACTAGGATACGCTGTGTTGTTGTACCATGAATATAATGAAGCTGTGAAACCCATTAATGAGATTGCAGCTAAACTGTATGATAAGTAAGCTTCACCTGACCATACAAAGGCACGACGCGCCCATGCAAATGGTTTAGTGAAAATATGCCAAATACCACCAGTAATACATAAAATACCAACCCAGATGTGACCACCAATAACATCTTCCATGTTATTTACAGCAACAACCCAACCGTCACCACCAAATGGAGAACGGAATACGTAACCAAAAATTACAATTGGATTTAATGTTGGAGTTGTAATGTAACGAACATCACCACCACCTGGTGCCCATGTATCATATACACCACCTAAGTACATTGCCTTGATTACTAATAAGAAAGAACCTAAACCTAATAAACATAAGTGAATACCTAAAATAGTAGTCATTTTATTTTTATCACGCCAGTCATACCCAAAGAATGGGAATGATTCTTCTAATGTATCTGGACCTAATAATGAGTGGTAAATACCACCAAAACCTAAGATCGCAGATGAAATTAAGTGAACAACACCTACAGCAAAGTAAGGTACTGTTGATGTAATTTCACCACCAGGGCCAATACCGTAGCCTAATGTTGCTAAATGTTGGATTAAAATAAATCCTTGTTCATAAGCAGGTTTCTCTGGTACGAAGTGTGATACTTCGAATAATACCATAGCACCAGCCCAGAATACCATTAAACCAGCATGTGCTACGTGAGCACCTAATAATTTACCTGAAACATTAATTAAACGAGCGTTTCCACTCCACCAAGCGAAACCTGTTGATTCAATGTCGCGGCCTGCAATACTACTATTAAAGGGCGTTTCCACGTGGCAATACCTCCTCAGGGAATACGAAGTTCTCATGTGGTTGATCTTGAGCAGCCATCCATGCACGGATACCTTCGTTTAATAAAATATTTTTTGTGTAGAATGTTTCAAATTCTGGATCTTCAGCAGCACGTAATTCTTGTGATACGAAATCATATGCACGTAAATTTAATGCTAAACCTACGATACCTACAGCACTTGTCCATAAACCTGTTACAGGTACAAACAACATGAAGAAGTGTAACCAACGTTTGTTAGAAAATGCTACACCAAAAATTTGAGACCAGAAACGATTCGCAGTTACCATTGAGTATGTTTCTTCTGATTGTGTCGGTGTAAACGCACGGAATGTGTTTGCAGCATCACCATCTTCGAATAAAGTGTTTTCTACAGTTGCACCGTGAATTGCACATAATAATGCACCACCTAAAATACCAGCAACACCCATCATGTGGAATGGGTTTAAAGTCCAGTTATGGAAACCTTGCAAGAATAATAAGAATCGGAAAATTGCAGCAACACCGAAACTTGGAGCAAAGAACCAACTAGCTTGACCTAAAGGGTATAATAAGAATACCGAAAGGAATACAGCAATCGGACCTGAGAAAGCAATTGCGTTATATGGTCGAATACCTACTAAACGAGCGATTTCGAATTGACGTAAACAGAAGCCAATTAAACCAAAAGCACCGTGTAAAGCAATAAATGCCCATAAGCCACCAATTTGACACCAACGTGTGAAGTCACCTTGTGCTTCTGGACCCCATAATAATAATAATGAGTGACCCATACTGTTAGCAGGAGTTGATACTGCAGCAGTTAAGAAGTTACAACCTTCAAGGTATGAACTTGCTAAACCATGAGTATACCATGACGTTACGAATGTAGTACCCGTCATCCAACCACCGGTAGCTAAATACGCAGTAGGGAATAATAATAAACCTGACCAGCCTACAAAGACAAATCTATCTTTTTTTAACCAATCATCAACTAGATCAAATAAACCACGTTCTTGGTTTTGTCCAATAGCAATGGTCATATTTTTTAATCCTTAAATAAAATTTTTTTTAAGTAAACCTTAATTGTAATTTTTACTTTCGTCTTATCAACTTATGCTTATAATTGTACACTAATTTACGAATAAATTTAAATATTAGTAAAAAAATATTCATTTAACTATAAACTACTGAATGTTAAATTTATTTAAGGTTTATACGTTTACTAAAAAATAATAGATAAATTTTCAAACAAATTATTTAGAGTTCAAAATTTGTTTGAAAATCTATTTAACTAGTTACGTATAGTTACGTAATATCATCGTTTTGAGTATATAAGAAAAATAATGCCATACTAAATGCGGGAAAAATTAACCCAACGATAGGAACTAAAATTGAGGGTAAAAAAGCAGCAGCCATACTAAATTTTATTCTTTAAATTTTACTGTTAGTACAAGATCAGGACTAACAGTTATTAGTATTAATTGTATATGAAAATAAAAATATCCGAGAATTAAAAAAATATCTGGAAGATAAATCAAACTTTTCCGTATTTTTATAGTAGAATTAATAATATTAAATTTAATATATTTAACATTTTATAAATATATATATAGAGGTTTTAATTATGGAAAGTTTATTATTAGCTCGATTACCTGAAGCATACGTTGCATTCAGCCCAATTGTAGATGTTTTACCAATCGTCCCTGTTTTCTTCTTACTATTAGCTTTTGTTTGGCAAGCAGCTATTGGTTTTAGATAATTTTAAAATTACACTAAAAAATTATTATTTGTAATTATTTTGAATTGACTAAACTTTTAAAGTTTAATTCAAGAGTTGAAATAATTATGAATATATATTAATACTATATCATACATTTATAATATTAAGAATTTAAAGTAAATGGTAGAACCTTTATTATCTGGAATTGTTTTAGGAATGATCACTGTCAGTGCTTTTGGTCTATTTGTTGCGGCTTATTTACAATACAGTCGTGGTCAACAATTTTAAAGACTAAAAATAAGTAATAATGCTTAAGATAACCTTAAGTATTATTAAAATTATTTATTATGAACTAAAGTAAATACTAAATAATAGTAAAATTCTAATAATTAGTTAATTATTAGAATTTTAAGTTAAAGCTTATGTTAATGATACTTTACCACCAGCAGCTTCTAATTGTTTTTTAGCATCTTCGGCTGCGTCTTTAGCAACATCTCCTTGAACTTGTTTCGGAGCAGATTCAACTAAATCTTTAGCTTCTTTTAAACCTAAACCTGTTAAAGCACGAACTACTTTTAATACAGCAATTTTCTTATCCTTAGGAACTTCGTCTAACATTACGTTAAATTCTGTTTTTTCTTCTACTTCTTCTGCTGCACCAGCCGCAGCCACAACAACAGCACCACCTACAGCAGCAGAAGCATCAACACCAAAAGTTTCTTCGATTTGACTTACTAATTCTGAAGCTTCTAATAATGTTAATGTTTTTAATTCTTCAACGATTTGATTAATTTTATCTGACATAATATAATGTTAATTTTAAGTTAATATTTAAAGGTTTAAGGTTTAAATCTCTTGTTAGTCAAAGATCTCTAAACCTAATTGAATTGATGGTCCCATACTTGTACAAATGAACATATTTTTAAAATATTTTCCTTTAACACCTGCAGGGCGATTTTGTTCGATCGATTGGTGTAATGCTACTAAATTTTCGGTTAATTGAATCTCTGTAAATGAAGACTTTCCGAAATTTACATGAACAACACCTGTTTTATCAGCTTTATATTCAAATTTACCTTTTTTAAAATCTGATAAAGTTGCTGTTAATGTTGTACTAACAGTACCCGATTTTGGTGATGGCATTAAACCTTTTGGTCCTAATACACGACCTAATTTGGCTAATTTGGGCATCATATCAGGAGTCGCAATTAATAAATCAAAGTCAATGTTACCTTGACTGATTTGTTCAATTAAGTCATCATTTCCAACAATATCAGCACCTGCTCCTTGAGCTTCAGCTATATTACCATCATTTGTTAGAACAGCGATCTTAATTGATTTTCCAACTCCATGGGGTAATGTTACAGTTGTTCTTAATTGTTGATCTGCATATTTTGGATCAATATTTAAGTTAGCATGTAATTCAACAGTTTCAGTAAATTTTGCTGTAGCTGTTTCTTTTAATATTTTAATTGCTTCTTCTTTATTAGCAAAAACAATATTTTTTGTTTTTTTTTGATTCTCTTGATGACGACGTGATATTTTTCGCATAAAATTTTTCCAATAAAAATTTATTACTTACAAATTAATCTGCGATAGAAATACCCATATTCCGGGCAGTTCCTTCAACGATTTTTACTGCACTAGTAAGTTTTGTAGTGTTTAAATCGGGTAATTTAATGCTTGCAATTTCTTCTAATTGAGCTTTAGTAATTGAACCGACATTCACTCGATTAGGTGTCGATGAACCTTTTTTAATTTTTGCAGCATTTGCTAATAATACAGATGCTGGTGGCGTTTTAAGAATAAAAGTGTAACTTCTATCTTCATATACTGAAATTTCGACTGGAATAATAAGACCAGCTTTATCATTAGTTTTTGCATTATATTCTTTACAAAAAGCTGCAATGTTAACACCATGCTGACCTAAAGCAGGACCTACAGGAGGTGCTGGAGTTGCTTTTGCTGCTGGTAAAGCTAATTTAATTAATGCTGTTACTTTTTTAGCCATATAAATTTACCGCTTTATAAATTCAATTTTTAATGTGAATGAATTCGTGAACTACCTTTTAGTTTAAGTAAAAAGGTTTTGTTTTCATTTAAAGCTGAAATAATTTCTTGAAATCAGATATGATTTTTGGTATTACAAAGAAATTAATTACGGATTGCTTTTTAAGTATAAATTCTATCTAAAAAATATAAACCTCTTCTATATAAGAGAAACGCGCCCTGAAGGACTTGAACCCTCGACATCTAATTTTGGAGACTAGCGTTCTACCAACTGAACTAAGGACGCTTACTATATATTTTAAGTATAATAGAATAAAAAAGCAATAGTTAAATCATATTTAATAAAATTATTCAAAACAGTTAAATTATGCAGAATGTGAATAAAACTTCAGATTTACTAACAATTGAAAAATATTTACCACATAATTTTTTAGCTGAAAAAATTATTTTAAGTAGTTTATTAGTTAGTTCTGAAGCAATTGAAATTACTTTACGTAGCGTTAAAATTGAAACATTTTATTTTAAAAACCATCAAGAACTCTATCAAGGGATTATCGAGATGTATAGTAGAAAAATCCCAATCGATATTGTGACATTAAACACATTTCTTCAAGATAATGGACGATTGGATGAGGTTGGAGGAACCCGTGTATTAATCGAACTAATTAATTATGTGCCAAACTTATTATATTTGGAAGATTACATTAAATTAATTCATGATAAATTTTTGCGTCGATCATTAATTAAATTAGGATATGAAATTATTAATTCAGCTTATGTTACTAATATTTCATTAGAATCGATATTATCTACTTTAGAAACTGATGTTTTTAATATTACAAATCAAATTAAAATTCAAAAAATAACTAGTAGTGCAGAGTTATTCTCACAAGTTTTTTTAGAATTAAAACAAAAAGCTTTAAAACCTTCATTATCTGGTATTTCTTCTGGTTTCTTTGATTTAGATTCGTTTACTCAAGGATTTCAAAAATCAGATTTAATTATTATTGCTGGTCGACCATCTATGGGAAAAACTGCTTTAGCTTTAAATATTGGATCCAACATTATTAAAAATTCTAATCTACCTGTTTTATTTTTTAGTTTAGAAATGTCTAAAGAACAATTAACCTACCGATTACTAACTAATGAAACTGATATAACCAATTTAAGATTAAAAACTGGAAATCTTTACAAAGATGATTGGGTAAAATTAAATTCTACTATTAAGCATTTATCTGCGTTACCATTTTTTATTGATGATACTCCGAACCCATCGATTCAAGATATAAAATCAAAAATTAAAAAAATACTTTTTGAACAAAATCAAATTGGGTTAATTATTATTGATTATTTACAGTTAATGCAAAATAGTAAATTTAAAACAGATAATCGAACACAAGAATTATCTCAAATTACTCGGTCATTAAAAAATCTTGCCAGAGAATTTAACGTACCTATTATTGCTTTATCTCAATTAAGTCGAAATGTTGAAAGTCGCGTAAATAAAAGACCGATTTTATCTGATTTACGAGAAAGTGGTTCAATTGAACAAGATGCTGATTTAGTCTTAATGTTATATAGAGAAAGTTATTATAATTCTAGTGAACTTTCAGTAGATCCTAGTCCAATTAATAATGTTGAACTAATTATTGCAAAACAACGAAACGGTCCTGTGGGAACAATTGAATTAAATTTTGATTCAAGCAGAACAAAATTTTTAAATGTTGAACCAATAGATTAAATGCCCAGAACCAGATTCGAACTGGTGACACGAGGATCTTCAATCCACTGCTCTACCAACTGAGCTATCCGGGCTTATTATTAATTATAATATAATTGATAGAAAATAACAATACATTAATTTTTAATTGGTAGTTGCTTATTTTTGATAAATTTAGTAATGTATATATTGGGTATAGTTTTTAATAAAATTTTAAAACAACTTATTTTGTCAGGATCGTGAGATAGCAGCATAAAGCTTGGATTAATTATTTGTATTAATACTATGCCTTTACTAATTAAATATTTATTATTTAGTTATGTTAATTAAATTTTTTTTAATTTAAATTAGTTATTTAATAATAAATTTTACTATAATATAAATATAAATGATTTTGACAAAAATATTAATTATGTTTTTTTTACAAAAGCTGATACAATTAATATTGTGGTCAATCTTATTATTTTTAATTTAAAAAACGGAATTAGAAATGACAGCTTCATTATCAAATTTTATATCTAGTTTAGTTGCAGGCGCCGTAGTAGTAAGCGCAATTGCAGGTGCTTTAATTATCATCAGTAAAAGTGATCGTATTGTACGTTCTTAATTAAAATTATAAATAGTGTATTTATAATTAATTAACATCTTTATAGAATTACTTATGATAAACATTGGTTTTGGGCCAAATATTTTATTAGGTTTAATCTTAGGATTTGGAGTAGTATTATTATATTTTCTTCGAATCGTTAAGCCCGAAGTGGCACGAGATGAAGATATCTTTTTTGCAACTATTGGTTTACTGTACAGTTGTATTTTAATGGTTCATGGATGGAGACTAGATCCAATTTTATTGTTTAGTCAAGTCTTAATTATAGCATCTCTTTTAGTTGCCGGATGGGAAAATATTCGATTACGAGGTTTACTCGCAAATATGGCAAAACTAAAAAAAAGGATAAATAAGTAAAATTAACTATCCTTTATTTTCTTGGTTTCAATTTAATAAATAATGTTTTTAAATTATGTTTAAGAAATATTCTAAATTTTTCGTCTTAATTTTATTTGGTATTTTTAACATTTTTGTTACAACAGCTTCTGCTATTGATTTAGATGAAGCTACAAGAACTGTTGTTGTAGATTCTGCTGGTACTACAACAGTATTAACACCTGAACAAGTAAAACGTGGAAAACGTTTATTTAACGCAACTTGTGGTGCATGTCACACAGGTGGTATTACAAAAACAAATCCGAACGTTGGCTTAGATCCTGAAGCATTAAGTTTAGCGACTCCACGTCGTGACAATATTGTGTCTTTAGTTGATTATATGAAAAACCCAGTAACATATGATGGTTTAGATTCTATAGCTGAAGTTCACCCTAGTATTAAGAGTGCTGATATTTACCCACGTATGCGTTCGTTAACTGATGAAGATTTATATTCAATTGCAGGTCACATCATGTTATCACCACGAATCGTAAATGAGAAATGGGGTGGTGGTAAGATTTATTACTAAATCTAACACTAGTCTTTTAAGTTCAATTCAATTTAAAAAGAATTGAACTTAATTTTAAATTAATCTTGTCAGATTTCATTTTTTGATGCTATTATATAAAATATAAAATAGTTAGATAAAATCTTCTCTTAGTTTTATATTTTAGGTAAAATTTTGTTTAGAAATCTTTTATATAATTTTAAAAGCATGTAGCTCAGTGGATAGAGCATTAGATTCCGATTCTGAAAGTCGGGGGTTCGATTCCCTTCATGCTTATTATATTATTGGATTTACAATATTAAACTACATTAAAACTAATAAAAAACCTCTGGGGCTGATTTGGTTTTGACATTTAAAAGTTAAGTAAGGTATGATGCAGGTCGAAGCCGTTATTCTTCGTAAAAAACATACAATTTTATAATAAATGCTAACAACATAATTCCTTTCAACTTCAAGCAAGTAAACAAGAGTTTTTCTAATTCTTTAAGCTTTGCCGTTTAGTACATAATATATTTTGTTAAATTTCTTTGTTCACTATAACTAGACTTTTGTTTTTTTTATAGTTTAGAATATTATTATCTTTTGTTCTTTTTTGAACTATGCCTGTGAATGAGTACTTTAATAAAATTTAAATGGACGTGGGTTCGATTCCCATCAGCTCCATCTATATCTATGCATTCGTGGCCGAGCGGTTGAAGGCACCGGACTCATAATCCGTTTTCCTCTGGAACATCACTGGTTCGAACCCAGTCGGATGCATTTACCTAATTTTTAATATTGTTTTTTTGGCAGTATAATTGTAGTATTGCTAATAATAAATTATTAAAATATAAAAGTTTTATGGTTAAGTTAAATAAACAACAAGCCATTGATAATTTACACAAAAGTTTTATTAAAAGTGACTTACCAACTATTAGAATTGGTGATAACGTTAAAATAGGTGTTAAAATTATTGAAGGTAATAAAGAACGTGTTCAATTTTATGAGGGCACTGTTATTGCTAAAAAAAACAGTTCAATTAATACAACAATTACTGTAAGAAAAGTTTTACAAGGAATTGGCGTAGAACGAATATTTTTAATCCATTCTCCGAAAGTAGATTCGATTCAAATTTTACGTTCATCAAAAGTTCGTCGTTCTAAATTGTATTACTTACGAAATTTAAAAGGTAAAGCAAGTCGTTTAAAACAAGCTTTTAAATAAAATTAAAAGTTTTTAAAGATAAAAAAAAAAATTATTTGTAACTACTTTACGTAGTATAATATTAGATAGTAAAGTAATAACCGAACTCGATTTTCAATTTTTACTTTATAGTAATTTTATATAAGGATTTATATGGCATCATATAACGTAACATTAAAAAGTGAAGAGCACGAAATCGATACAGTATTAGAATGTGCTGGTGATGTGTTTATTTTAGATGCTGCAGAAGATGGTGGTATTGATTTACCATACTCTTGTCGTGCTGGTGCATGTTCTACATGTGCAGGTAAAGTAACTGAAGGTACTATTGACCAATCAGAACAATCATTTTTAGATGATGACCAAGTTGCTGCAGGTTTCGTTTTAACTTGTATTGCTTACCCTACATCAGATTGTACAATTTTAGTTCACGAAGAAGACAACTTATACTAATTCGTTGATATTAAAAACTAAAAAGGAATGACATATTTTAAACGCCATTCCTTTTTTAGATTTAGAAGTTAAGTTCTGCAGCTTGAACTTTTTCAAATTGTTTTTTCTTTAAAATTAAGAAAACTTGTGTTAATAAAACACTGAAACAAAATGCTAAATAACCAATAATACGTGCTGGTTTTTGTAACACAATTTCAGTTTCTTCTTGACCAAAACCACCAACATTTGGATCAATATTTAATGGTTGGTCTGTTTTAACAACATCACCTTGTTTTACTGTTAATTTTAAACCAGCTGGAATAACTTGTGACGTGTTTTTACCATCTGAACTAACAATTGTAATATTAGCTTCGTTTTTTTCTGTAGTTGTAATCTCAGAAATTTGGCCAGCTTGAACAGCGCCAAAACTATTAATATTACTTTTTTCTCCAGTAGGGTAAACTTGACCACGACCACGGTTTCCACCAGCGTATAATGGGTATGTTAAGTATTTAACATCTGAATCTTTAGCTGGATCTGGTGCTACAACAGGGAAGATAAGTTCTTGATGTGTTTTACCAGCAATTGGTCCAACAACTAAGATATTATCAAATTCTGTACTGTATGGTGAAATAAATACACCTTTATTTTTTTGTTTTACTTCTTGAGGAATTTGATTTTTTGGTGCTAATTTAAATCCTTTTGGTAAAATTACAATCCCACCTACATTTAAATCAGCTTTTTTACCATTTGCACCGATTTGTTGACGTGAAGTATCATAAGGTACTTTAACTTCAACTTCAAATACAGCATTTGGAAGTACTGCTTGCGGTGCTTCAATTTCAATTGCTTTTTGGTTTAAGTGACAATTCGCACAAGCTAATTTACCGTTTGCAGCTCGTGGGTTTGAGTAACCTTGTTGTGCAAATACAGGATAAGCTACAGAATTTTCAATAGAAAAACCGAATACACTTATAGCAATCGTTAAAGTAAATAAAAGACTTTTAAAAAACTTGTTAGTTGCCATGGATTAAATACTTTTAAAGTATATATATAAATTAATTTTTTATTAAAAGCAGGATCCCTACCCCAGAAAGATATAACAATAATATTGCTGATGATAACAATACTTGAGTCAATGGATCGGTAGAAGGTGTTAAAACTGCTCCAATAATTGTTGAAACTAAAATAACGTATCGCCATGAAGCTATCATTTGTTTCGCAGATACAATATTTAATAATCCTAATAAAATTTGGATAATTGGGATTTGAAAAGCCAAACCTGTACTATAAAATAGAACAAGAATAAATTCAAAATATTGATCAAATGACCACAAAGGTTCAATAACTTCATCACTGTAGCTTAAAAAAAAATTTAAAGCTGCAGGTATTAAAGCATAATACGAAAAAGCTAGTCCCAAGCCAAAGAGACATAAAGCACTTAATAATAATGGTAAGATAACTTTTGTTTCTTTTTTTGTTAGTCCAGGTAATAAAAATAAAATTAATTGCCCTATCGCGAACGGGGTTCCAAATAAGAGTCCTGTATAAAAAGAAATTTTTACAGTAGAGACAAAATATTCACCCGGCGATAATTGAAAGAATTTAACATTACTAACGGGTAGTTCTAGTATTTTAACTAAAAATTTAACTTCAAAAAATGCAACGCATGTTAACAATAAAACGATCCAAACAATATGAAAAAGTCGTTGTCGTAATTCTTCAATATGTTCAGAAAAAGGTAATTCTAACGTAACAGCTTCATTTTTTTGAAAATTAAAATCAGAATTTGTTATCATATATAAGGATTTTGCTTCGTTAAAAATTTTTACTAAAGTTAAAAAAACTTCTAGTTTTAAGTACGTCAAAATCTACACATAACTTATTAAAGGAATATAAAACTAAATTAAAATAATTTAATTTAGTTTTATATGTTTTTATGATAAATAGTTTATAGCTTCAACCCGAGCTGTTGCTTTTTTTAATTCAATCGATGCATCAAGTTTTGCTTTACTAGTGTCAGCATTTTCTACAGATAATGCTGCTTTTTCTAGCTCTTGTGTAGCTTCGTTTAATTCAACTGATACAAGTTCTTCTACATCATTAACTAAAACTGTAACTCGATTATTATCGATTTCAGCTAAACCACCACATAAAATAATGGGTGTCCATTTATTATCTAGTTTAATTCGTAGTAAACCTGTATCTAAAGCTGTAATTAAAGCAGCATGACCATCTAATATACCGACTTGACCAGTTAAGCCTGGTAACACAACTTCATCAGCTGTTGTTGAACAGATTATTCTGTCTGGAGTAAGTACGCGAATATTTAGAACCATAAAATTATTACTCCTTTATTTTAGAGTTTCTGCTTTTGCAATTGCTTCGTCAATATCCCCTACAAGATAAAACGCTTGTTCTGGTAAATCATCTAATTCACCGTTGAAAATCATTGTGAAACCTTTAATCGTCTGTTCTAAACTTACGTATTTACCAGGTGAACCTGTAAAGATTTCTGCTACGAAGAATGGTTGTGATAAGAAACGTTCAACTTTACGTGCACGAGCTACTGTTAAACGATCTTCTTCAGATAATTCATCAATACCTAAAATTGCAATAATATCTTGTAATTCTTTGTAACGTTGTAAAGTTTCTTTTACTGTTTCAGCCATTGAGTAGTGTTCTTTACTTACAATGTTTGGTTGTAACATTGTTGATGTAGAATCTAATGGATCTACTGCTGGGTAAATACCTTTAGCAGCTAAGTTACGTGATAATACTGTAGTAGCATCTAAATGAGCAAACGTTGTTGCTGGAGCTGGATCTGTTAAATCATCAGCAGGTACGTATACTGCTTGAATTGAAGTAATAGAACCTTGTGTTGTAGATGTAATACGTTCTTGTAAAGCACCCATTTCAGTTGCTAATGTTGGTTGGTAACCTACAGCTGATGGCATACGACCTAATAAAGCTGATACTTCTGAACCGGCTTGAGTAAAACGGAAAATATTATCAATAAATAATAAAACATCCTGTTTGTTAACATCACGGAAGTATTCTGCCATTGTTAATGCTGTTAAACCTACACGCATACGCGCACCTGGAGGTTCATTCATTTGACCATATACTAAAGCTACTTTAGATTCAGTGAAATTACTTTCGTTAATTACACCAGATTCTTTCATTTCTTCGTATAAATCATTACCTTCACGGGTACGTTCACCTACACCACCAAATACTGATACACCACCGTGAGCTTTAGCAATGTTATTAATTAATTCCATAATTAATACAGTTTTACCTACACCAGCACCACCAAATAAACCAATTTTACCACCACGACGGTATGGAGCTAATAAATCTACAACTTTAATACCAGTTTCAAAAATTGATGGTTTTACTTCTAATTCAGTAAATGCCGGAGCATCACGATGAATTGGTAACATTTCATCATATGAAACATCACCTTGTTCATCTACTGGTTCACCAATAACATTGAAAATTCGACCTAAAGTTGTTATACCAACAGGAACAGTGATTGGGCTACCTAAATCAAGAGCTTCAACACCACGTTTTAAACCATCTGTTGAACGCATTGATACAGCACGTACTTTATTATCACCTAATAATTGTTGTACTTCTACGATATTACCAATACCATCAGCTGTCTCAATTTTAATTGCGCTGTAAATTGGAGGTAAATTACCACCAGGGAATTTAATATCTAATACTGGACCAATAATTTGACTAACGTAACCGATATTTTGTTGAGTTTCTACCATTTTGACTTAACATATTTAAATATTTAAGAATAAATATACTTTCGGAATTTGATTTATTATGTAAAATAATAACAAATTTAAAACTAATTAACTATGTACCATTGTACAACAAAATAAGGATTATTCTTGAATAAAATATCAACTTTGATTTTGAATCTCAAATTTACCTAACTTAATTTTCTTCGAACAATCGCCCACTTACTTTTAACCAATTTCGAGCTCCTGGATAATTATCAGGTGCTAATTTCAATGCTTGGCGCCAATACTCACCTGCTTTGTCAAAAAACTCAGTTGCTAAAGCACGATACTCAGCTTGCTGAATATCATCTATTTCTTCATTTACCATAGTTAACGTATTTAAACCAGATGAATGATAAATCACAGCAATATTATTTAATGCTTGAGGTAAATTTGTATTTAATTCTAAAGCTTGATGATAATATTCTAACGCTTGTGAATTATTTCCAATATTCCCGTAAATTAACCCAATATTATACAGTGTATAACTTCTATCATATGGATCTTCTTCTACTTGTAATGCTTCATAGTAATTTTCTAAAGCTTCTGCATATTTACCATCTGATTGTGCAGCCATTCCTGCTCGATAATAAGAAAAAGCCTGTTTTTCTTGTTTACTTGCAGGTAAGACTTTTAATAAAATATCAGCCATTACTGTGAAGGTTTTATCAATAAAATTTCCCATAAAAAGTTCCTTTAAATTTTAAAAATAAAAATTTTAATTTGTGTTTATCGTCTCAAACAATTTTTAGACTAATTATAATTGATATTTTAATTTTGGTATATAGATATATTGAGAGGCGCTACTATTGAGCTATATATGTTTAATTTTTTATTTTTATAGCTGGTGAAGGGATTTGAACCCCCAACCTACGGATTACAAATCCGTTGCTCTACCATTGAGCTACACCAGCTTATTTTTTCATCATATTAATCTAAAATTTTTTTACGCTTAAATGATAAATCTATTTTAAAAATAAAGTGAGTAAAAATCAATATATTAGAAAAATTTAATTCGGCATCTTAGTTGTATATACTGGAATTTTTTAAATAATAATTTAGTAACAAAATTATATTTGTTACTAAATTATTATTTAAAAAAATAAGGTGTTTATTAGCCAAATTTACCGGAAGTTGATGCAATTAAAAAGGCCGCGTATGTCAGAATGTAACCCACTGAGAAGTGAACTAAACCAACTAAACGTGCCTGAACAATTGATAATGCTACAGGCTTATCACGCCAACGAATTAAATTTGCAAGTGGTGTACGTTCATGAGCCCAAACTAATGTTTCAATTAATTCTTGCCAGTAACCACGCCATGAAATTAAGAACATAAAGCCTGTTGCCCAAACTAAATGTCCGAATAAGAACATCCATGACCAAACAGATAAGTTATTCATACCAAATGGGTTATAACCATTAATTAATGGTGATGAATTTAACCATAAGTAATCACGTAACCAACCCATAATGTAATTTGATGATTCATCAAATTGACCTGGGTTACCACCCCAAATTGTCATGTGTTTCCAATGCCAGTAGAATGTTACCCAACCAATTGTGTTTAACATCCAGAACATTGCTAAATAGAAAGCATCCCATGCTGAAATATCACAAGTACCACCACGACCTGGACCATCACAAGGGAAACTGTAACCAAAATCTTTTTTATCTGGCATTAATTTAGAACCACGTGCATCTAAAGCACCTTTTACTAAAATTAATGCAGTTACATGTAAACCTAATGCGATTGCATGGTGTACTAAGAAATCACCAGGACCAATTTTTAAGAATAAATCATTTTTATTATTATTAATTGCCTCTAACCAACCTGGTAACCAAACTTGATTACCTGCAATAGTTGCTGGGCTAGTAGGTGATGATAATAATACATTAAATTGATATACCGCTTTTCCAGAAGCTGCTTGAATATATTCAGCAAATACTGGTTCAAATAAAATTTGTTTTTCTGGTTGACCAAAAGCAACTACAGTATCGTTATGGATATATAATCCTAACGTGTGGAAACCTAAGAATAATGATACCCAACTTAAATGTGAAATAATAGCTTCTTTATGCTCTAACATACGAGCTAAAACATTATTTTTATTTAATTCTGGATCATAATCACGAACAAAGAAAATTGCCCCGTGAGCAAAAGCACCAACCATTAAGAAACCAGCAATATATTGATGATGTGTATATAAAGCAGCTTCTGTTGTAAAATCTTTTGATAAATATGCGTAAGGTGTTAGTGCATACATATGTTGTGCAGTTAATGAAGTAGCTACACCTAATGATGCTAAAGCTAATCCTAATTGCATGTGTAATGAATTAGTAATCGTTTCAAATAATCCAACATGACCTGCTCCTAAACGACCACCTGGAGGACGGTGAGCATCAAGAATTTCTTTCATGTTGTGACCAATACCGAAGTTTGTTCGATACATATGACCGGCAATAATAAACACAACAGCAATTGCTAATTGGTGATGAGCAATATCACTTAAGTATAATGCTTGTGTTTGTGCATGGAAACCACCTAAGAATGTTAAAATGGCAGTACCAGCACCTTCACTTGTACCATATACATGTGATGCGCTATCTGGATTTTCTGCATATACTGTCCAGTTACCTGTAAAGAATGGTGTTAAACCTGCCGGGTGAGGTGGTGTTGTTAAGAAATTATCCCAACCAACATGTACACCTCGAGAAACTGGGATTGCTACGTGTACGATATGTCCAGTCCATGCTAATGAACTTACACCTAATAAACCAGATAAGTGGTGGTTCAAACGTGATTCATTATTTTTAAACCAAGATAAACTTGGACGGAATTTTGGTTGTAAATGTAACCAACCTGCAAATAATAAAACACAAGATAAGATTAATAAACCAACACAACCTGCATAAAGTTCTTGGTTGGTTCTAAAACCAATTGTATACCACCATTGATAAACACCAGAAAAAGCAATATTTACTGGGTAAGTATTACCTTTACTAAATGCCTTTAATGCTGAGTCCCCGAAATGAGGATCCCAAATTGAGTGTGCAATTGGTTTTGTTTTTAATGGTTTAAGAACCCATTGTTCGAAGTTTCCTTGCCATGCTACATGGAATAAGTTTCCAGCTGTCCAAAGGAATATAATAGCTAAATGGCCAAAATGTGACGCGAAGATTTTTTGATATAAATTTTCTTCAGTCATGCCATCATGTGCTTCTAAATCATGAGCAGTAGCTATACCATACCAAATTCGTCGAGTTGCTGGATCTTGTGCAAGGGCTTGGCTAAACTTTGGAAATTTAGTTGCCATAATCTTCAGATGCCTTTTTATATAATTTATAGTTGTAAATAAAATTTAAATTGTAAAATAATTTTACAATTAAGTAATTGATAATGAACGTGCTAAGAAGAACGCCCAAGTTGTACCGATACCACCTAATAAATAGTGTGCTAAACCAACTGCTCGACCTTGTGTAATACTTAAAGCACGAGGTTGAATTGCCGGTCCAAAGTTTAACTTATTATGTGCCCATACAATTGATTCGATAAGTTCTTGCCAGTATCCACGACCACTAAATAAGAACATTAAACTAAATGCCCAAATGAAATGTGCGCCTAAGAAAATTAAACCATATGCAGATGATGCTGAACCATAAGATTGAATTACTTGAGAAGCTTGTGACCATAAGAAATCACGTAACCAACCATTAATAGTAATAGAACTTTGAGCAAAATTACCACCTGTAATGTGAGAGATACTTCCATCTGGTGTTACTGTACCCCATACATCTGATTGCATTTTCCAACTGAAGTGGAAAATTACAACTGAAATTGAATTGTACATCCAGAATAAACCTAAGAATACATGATCCCAACTAGAACTTTGACAAGTACCACCACGACCAGGTCCATCACAAGGGAAACGGAAACCTAAATTTGCTTTATCTGGAATTAGTTTTGAACTACGTGCGTAAAGTACACCTTTTAATAAGATTAATACTGTTACATGAATAGTAAATGCGTGAATATGGTGTACCATAAAATCTGCAGTACCTAACTTAATAGGCATCATAGCAATTTTACCACCAACTTCAACAACATCTCCACCGAAAGCATAACTTGTTGTTGCTAATGCATTTGGTGCTGTTGTTCCAGGTGCTAATAAATGGATGTTTTGAATCCATTGAGCAAAAATTGGTTGTAATTGAATCGCTTTGTCAGAGAACATATCTTGTGGACGACCTAAAGCTCGCATTGTATCATTGTGAATATAAAATCCAAATGCGTGACAACCTAAGAAAATACAAACCCAATTTAAATGTGAGATAATAGAATCACGGTGACGTAATACACGATCTAATAAATTATTGTAATTGTTTGCTGGTGTGTAATCACGTACCATAAAGATAGCACCGTGAGCTGCCCCACCTACTACACAGAATCCACCAATCCACATGTGGTGTGTGAATAATGATAATTGTGTTGCATAATCTGTTGCAATATATGGGTACGGCGGCATTGCATACATATGGTGTGCAACAATAATACTTAATGAACCTACCATAGCTAAATTAATAGCTAATTGTGCATGCCATGAAGTTGTTAAAATCTCATATATGCCTTTGTGGCCTTCACCAGTAAAAGGACCTTTATGAGCTTCTAAAATTTCTTTCATACTGTGACCAATACCCCAATTAGTACGGTACATGTGACCTGCAAAAATAAATAAAACCGATAATGCTAAATGGTGATGAGCAATGTCACTTAACCATAAACCACCTGTTACCGGATTTAAACCACCTTTAAATGTTAAGAAATCAGAGTACTCACCCCAGTGACCACTAAAGAATGGTGTTAAACCTTTACTAAAGCTTGGGTATAACTGTGCCATTAATTCACGATTGATTAAAAATTCATGAGGTAATGGAATTTCTTGTGGTGATACACCCGCATCTAATAATTTATTAATTGGTAATGCGATGTGAATTTGATGGCCTGACCATGATAAACAACCTAAACCTAATAAACCAGCTAAATGGTGGTTCATCATTGATTCAGCGTTTTGGAACCATTCTAATTTTGGAGCTGCTTTATGGTAATGGAACCATCCAGCAAAGAGCATTAATGCTGACATTACTAATCCACCGATTGCAATCCAGTATAATTCTACTTCACTTGTAATCCCTTCCGCACGCCACATTTGGAACCAACCAGATGTTGTTTGTACACCTTGGAAGTTACCACCTACATCAGCGTTTAAAATTTCTTGACCTACAATTGGCCAAACAACTTGCGAACTTTGTTTGATACCGATTGGATCAGATAACCAAGCAGAATAGTTTGAGAAATATGCACCATGGAAATGCATACCACTAATCCATAAGAAAATTGCTGCTAATTGACCGAAATGTGCACTAAAAATTTTACGTGAAACTTCTTCTAATGAATTAGTTTGACTATCAAAATCGTGCGCATCAGCATGTAGATTCCAAATCCAAGTAGTTGTTTTTGGACCTTTAGCTAAAGTTCGTGAAAAATGTCCGGGTTGAGCCCATTTTTCGAAACTAGTTTCCACAGCGTCTTTTTCTACAAAAATTTGTACATTTTTTGCACGACGCTCCGTTGAGCTTATTGCCATTGACTTTCTCCTTTTGGGAGACGAAAATCTATGAAACTCTCACAAAAAATAAAAAATAGTTTATAAAAACGTATTAAGTAACTATGAGTTTTCAATACATTATTATATATTGTTTTTCAATTTATTTACATGTTCCATTTAAAATATTAAAAATTTAATATTTTAAATAGAATTTTGTGCTACAAAGGGTAATAATGATAAAACACGCGCACGTTTAATTGCTTTTGCAATTTGACGTTGTTGCTGAACCGTAACACCTGTGGCACGACGTGGTAAAATTTTTCCTTGTTCTGTAATAAACAATTTTAATAAATCAATATCTTTATAATCAATTTTTTGATTAAGACTTAAAGGTGATAAATTTTGTTTTAACATATTTTATTTAATTTCTTTATGATTAGTTGATTTGTTACAGTGACGACAATATTTTTTTAATTCAATTCGTTCTGGATTATTACGACGATTTTTTTGCGTTGTATAACGTGATACACCTGCTGAACGCTTATTTGTATTTGAACGACATTCTGTACACTCTAATGTGATTAGAATACGAGTACCTTTATTTTTTGCCATAAAGATTTTTAATAAAATTAATTAATTTTTAATAGTATTTATGTTATGTTTACCCTACCTAAAAAATTTTATCTTATCAAGGTTTTATAAAAACTTTCATAATATAAAATTTTTTTGTCCGAAAAACTTTCAATTTTATAATGAATATATTAATATTTGAGTAAATACAAATATTTCATTAAAAACTCATAGGATTTACAAATAAATATGGCTAATAACAAATCTGCAAAAAAACGTATTTTAATTGCTAAACGCAACCGAGTACAAAACCGTTTTTATAAAACTTCAGTCCGAACATTAACAAAAATGTTTTTAAATAGTTTAGAAGTTTATAAAACAGATAAAACAACAGAAAATAAAGAAAAAGCTCAAAGTATTTTAAATTCAATTTATAGTTTTGTTGATAAAGGAACAAAACGTAATGTTTTTCATAAAAATACAGCAGCCCGCAGAAAATCAAAATTAAGTATGCAATTTAAAGCTGTTTAAGATTTAAAATCTTTTAAAATTAGCTAAACGTTTGGTTAAGAAAATTTGAATAAAAAATTTTAAATTTTCTTAAACGTTCGCATATCTTCATAAAAATTTAAAAATAATTATTCTCAAAGATTATGAAACAATCGATGAATTATATAACTGCTCTGCCTGATTTTATCGAAATGCAACGAGTAAGTTTTTGTTGGTTTATCGCTCAAGGCTTAAATGAAGAATTGGCTATGTTCTCACGAATTCATGATTTTAGTTATAATACGGAATATGTACTATTTGGACATGAATATAGTTTGGTCAAACCTATTTATAATATTATTAGGGCAAAAAAGTATACAGCAAACTATGCGGCACAATTAGTTATCCCTCTAGAAATTAGAAATAAAAAATTAAATAGTGTTCGTTATCATAATCAATTCCCTATTATTAATTTACCATTAATGACTACATCAGCAACATTTATTATTAATGGTTGTGAACGAGTTATTGTGAGTCAAATTATTCGTAGTCCTGGTATTTATTTTGAAAAAAATAAAAATCAAAAAAAACGAAAGATTGTTAAACGTCAAATTTCAAGTGACATTAATAAATTAAAATCTTTTGTACCTTTAGGTGAGCCATTTATCTCTGAACAAATTCTATCATTTTTTCCAATCGCATACAATCAAAGTTTATTTCAATACTCCTTTACAGAATTAAAAAAAAGTGAAAATAATTTTTATTTTTATTTTTTAGACTCTTTTAAAATTTACCATATTATTTCAAAAACAGTTCAATCTAAGAAAAAATCTGAGCGAATTAAACTTTTCTTACATTGGATGAGTGTAAAAAATGCAGAATTTAATAATGGAAATGATATAAATTCATTAGATATACAAAATTTAATAACAGATTGGAACCAGTTACTTAAATCATTAATTAAATATGAATTATTGAACCAAAATTCTAATACTATTTTACCGACGATTAATAATCAATGGTTAACTAATCTTAATACAAACTTTCAAAAAAATAATCCATCATCATCTTTTTTAGAAAGCCAAAAAGATCAATTATTATTAATTAATTATTATGACAAAATAACTCACCTTAGTTTTATTAATAAATTATTGGTAATTTTGGTTAGTTCTCAAAATAATTTAAAACAAATTAGTTATTTTAAATTTTTAAATAAAACTCTTTTATCGATTAGTGAGAAATTAGAAAATCTGACTACAACCACTCAAGAAAAAAAATTTAAGCCAGTCTTTTATTTTTCATCAACCCTAAAAGAATTGTTTAAATATAAACACAAAAAGAAGAAAACAAAAGATTCTGAGCAAATCAAAGTTGTTACAAATTCGAATTTTGATTTAAATTCTAAACAAATTCATAATTTAACTAGCGAAAATTTACATATTGATTCATTTGAATATAAATATGAAATAGCTGAAAATCAAAATAAACTAAATTATTTAAAATCCCGTTCAGAAATTATTCAATATAAAGATTTACATGAGGTTAAAGATACTTATAAACAAAAATACCAAGAAAAAGATTTATATACAGCAATCTTAATTCCTGAATCAGGGTCATGGATTCGTTTCGGTTTTCAAAAAAATACGGAAATTAACAAATACAAATACCCAATTAAAAATCAAGAAGATGAAGTTGTAATTCAATTAGATAAATTTACTCAAAAACCTATTATTCATTTATTGAAAGAAATGGGTTTAACCGATTTTGAAATTTGTCAAAACTTACAACACGCTGATTTCTTTTATTTTAACAAGCCATTAATTACTAATTCTTTAACTTCAAACCAGCCGTTATTACGTTTTAATTTAAAATCAGATTATTTTAAAAATATATCTGAATTTTCGCGGATTTTTGATATTAGGTATTATCGTTTAGGTAAAATTGGTCGTTCAAAAATTAATAATCGATTAAATCTTAAACTGAATAGCCAAATTCAAACAATTACCTATGCTGATATTTTTGCAATTATTGACTCTTTGATTACTTTGTCTATTTCAAAAACAATCGGAGATGACATTGATCACTTAAAAAATCGACGAGTTAGGTCAGTTGGAGAACTTTTACAAAATTTATTTAGAATTGGATTTCAACGTTTATTAAGAAAACTTAGAAGTCAAACTAATAAAATTGGATCTAGTCAACTTTCAAGTTTTAATATTGTAGGGGCAACAATCCGAGAATTTTTTGGTTCAAGTCAATTGTCACAATATATGGACCAAACAAATCCATTATCTGCTTTAACACATCGACGACGAATTAGTGGATTAGGACCTGGTGGTTTCGATCGTGATCGAATCAGTTTTGCAGTTCGGGATATTCACCCAAGTCATTATGGTCGGATTTGTCCTATTGAAACACCAGAAGGTCAAAACGTTGGTTTAATTGCATCTTTAACAACCTGTGCTCGAGTAAATAAATCTGGCTTTATTGAAACTCCTTTTTGGCGTGTAATTAACGGAAAGGTTATTAAAACTGGGAATCCTATTTATTTAACTGCTGACATTGAAGATTTTTATAAAATTGCACCTGCTGATATTGCTACTAATGAACAAAATTATTTAACACAAAATTTAATACCAGTTAGGTATAAACAAGATTTTATTACTGTTACTCCATTTGAAGTAGATTTCATTGCTATTTCTACAGTTCAAGTTGTTTCGGTTGCTGCATCTTTAATTCCATTCTTTGAACATGATGATGCTAACCGAGCGTTAATGGGTTCAAATATGCAACGGCAATCTGTTCCATTAATTTTACCGCAAAAGCCAATAGTTGGGACGGGATTAGAAAATCAAATTGCAATTGATTCTGGCGCAACTCTTAATGCCCATAAAAGTGGGATTATTCAGTCTGTAACCTCAGATCAAATTACAATTAAACAAGATGATGGGGTTGAGTTCAAATATCCTTTACAGAAATATCAACGTTCTAATCAAGAAACTTGTATTAATCATCGTCCTATCGTATGGAAAGGTGAACGAGTTTTATCCGGTCAAATGTTAACAGATGGTCCAGGTATTAATGCTGGTGAACTTGCGTTAGGACAAAATGTTTTAATTGCATATATGCCATGGCAAGGTTATAATTTTGAAGATGCAATTTTAATTAATGAACGATTAGTTTATGAAGACGTTTTTACATCTATTCATATTGAACGTTACGAAATCGAAATTGATCAAACGGCAGAAGTTTGTGAAAAAACAACGAAAAATATCCCGAATTTAAATTTTTCTGAAACACAACATTTAAATGAAGATGGTATTGTATCGATTGGAACATTTGTGCGACCAGGTGATATTTTAGTCGGAAAAGTTATAGAGAAAGATGACTCTGAACAATTACCTGAAGCAAAATTATTACGTGCCATTTTTGGAGCCAAAGCTAAAGGGGTTCGTGATACTTCATATCGAATGCCAGAAGGTGAATATGGGAGAGTAATTGAAACTTTAACATTTAATCGTCGAACAAAACTTGCATATAAATTTGAAAAAATTCAAATTTTTATTGCTCAAATCCGTAAAATTCAGGTGGGTGATAAAATTGCAGGTCGTCATGGTAATAAAGGAATTATTTCACGTATTTTACCACGTCAAGATATGCCATTTTTAGCAGATGGTACTCCCATCGATATTATTTTAAATCCTTTAGGCGTACCTTCGCGAATGAACGTTGGTCAATTATATGAGTGTTTATTAGGACTTGCCGGTCATAAATTAGATCGAAGATTTAAAATATTGCCATTTGATGAAATGTACGGTCCTGAGGTATCACGAATTTTAATTAATAAAAAGTTACGACAGGCGTCGATTGAAAAAGATGAAGCTTGGCTTTTTAATCCTTATTCTCCTGGGAAAATGGTTTTAATTGATGGTCGAACTGGAAAAGAATTTGAGAATCCAATTACGGTTGGTAATGGTTATATGCTTAAATTAATCCATTTAGTGGATGATAAAATGCATGCACGGGCAACCGGTCCTTATTCATTGGTTACACAACAACCATTAGGTGGTAAAGCTCAACATGGTGGACAACGGTTTGGGGAAATGGAAGTTTGGGCTTTAGAAGGGTTTGGTGCAGCTTTTACATTAAAAGAATTATTAACAATTAAATCTGATGATATGGAAGGCCGTAATGAAACGTTAAATGCTATTGTCAAAGGACAACCAATTCCAACATCTGGGATTCCAGAATCATTTAAAGTTTTATTACAAGAATTAAGATCAATTGGATTAGATATGAGTACATATCGAATTGAACAATTTAATACAAGTCAAACATATGAAACGGAAGTGAATCTAATTGAAAAATATGATCCATTAACAAAGACATTCCCGCCTACATCAAATATAAATAGTATAGCTTTTTAAATACGTCTTCTTAAAAAATATGGTACGAACTGAAAAAGAATTTGATTATATAAAAATTAAGCTAGCCTCTCCTGTTCGCATTTTACAATGGTCTCATCGTCGATTGCCAAATGGACAGTTTATTGGCGAAGTACAAAAATCTGAAACAATTAATTATCGTACATTTAAGCCTGAAATGGATGGTTTATTTTGTGAACGGATTTTTGGTCCTAGTAAAAGTTTAGAATGTGCTTGTGGTAAATACAAACGAGTACGTTACGATGGATTAATATGTGAACGTTGTGGCGTTGAATTAACTGAATCCCGTGTTAGAAGACACCGCATGGGTCATATTAATTTAATTTATCCTGTTACTCACGTTTGGTATACTAATAGTCGCCCAAATTATATGGCGCTTTTATTAGAAGTAGAACAATGTGAAAAACGTGTTGATACTGGTTTATTATATTATTTGCCAGATCTATTCACATTGATTAATACAAATTTAGAATTTTCAAAAAACCCAGCAATTAAAGAATTACTGGCCGAAATTATAAAACAAAAAAGTCTTGTAAATTGGTTACCTAGTGACCAAGGTTTTAAAGAAAACTCACAAAAACTAAAACGTGATATTTTATACACAAAAATTACTCGTAATCGTTATCAAACAGATCGTTTAGCAACAGATTCTTTTGTAAAACTTACAAACATAAGAAAAAAATTAAAACGTTTAATTGAAATGTTACGAAAGGACACTTCTTCAAAACGTTTATTATCACAAACATTTCAACAAGAATACCAAAAAAAATTCGCAATTAAATCTGGAAAAGTAAATTTACGTGATAATCGAATTAAAAGAATAAAACTTGCTTCTTTAGCTTATTTTATTGCTGAAGATGAGATTTCTTTTTATGGACTACATTGGGATTTACAACAATATCGTAGAAGTCGGGAACTCGGTTTTACAGGTTATCCTTTAAAACCTTACCCTAAACCGACGCTACAAAATCGTCGTCGAAATACTCCAAAATATTTATTACGAACAACTCCAAATTATTTAATTGGTGCTGTTTTAATTAAGAAAGAATTAGAAAAACTTAATATTAATAAAGAGATTTCAAAGACCCGTAGATTTATTACGATTTGTAGTAAAGTTTTACATAAAGATCTGCCTATTTACAATGGATCTAAATGGTTCCGAAAATGGGAATATCAGCGTATTTATAAATTACGTGATCAATCGATTAAACGTATTCGTATATTAGAAAATTTACAAGCAACCGGTTCTAACCCAGCTTGGATGGTTATTACTATTTTGCCAGTCATTCCGCCTGCTTTACGTCCAATGATTCAACTTGAAGGTGGCCGATTTGCTACTTCTGATTTAAATGAATTATATCGTCGAATTATTACCCGGAATAATCGTCTTCTGCGACTTTTGGAAATTGATGCACCTCAATTAATTATCCGAAATGAAAAACGTATGTTACAGGAAGCCGTTGATACTTTAATTGATAATGGTAAACGAGGTAAAATTGCTTTAAGTGCAAATAATCGTCCATTAAAATCATTATCCGATATTATTAAAGGTAAGCACGGACGTTTCCGACAAAATTTATTGGGTAAACGGGTTGATTACTCTGGTCGTTCTGTTATTGTAGTTGGGCCAAGTTTGAAATTAAATCAATGTGGTTTACCGTATGAAATGGCCATTGAGTTATTCCAACCTTTTATTATTCGTGAATTAATTAACCAAGGTTTAGCGAGCAATATGAAAGTTGCGAAGAATCTAATTCAACAAAATGAATCTGCAATTGATCCAGTCTTAGAAAAGGTATTGGCTAGCCATCCAATTTTCTTAAACCGAGCCCCAACATTACATCGATTAGGAATTCAAGCATTTGAACCTATTTTAGTTCAAGGTCGAGCTATTAAGTTACACCCATTAGTTTGTTCTGCATTTAATGCTGATTTTGATGGAGATCAAATGGCTGTTCATGTACCATTATCTTTAGAATCTCAAGCTGAATGTTATATGTTAATGTTAGCTCCTTATAATTTTTTATCTCCTGCAAATGGTGAGCCAATTATCATGCCAAGTCAAGATATGGTTTTAGGATGTTATTATTTAACGGTGAATAATATTAACGGTTTATTAGGCTCAAATAATTATTTCGCAAATTTAGATGATGTTGTTTTAGCTTATTATCAAGATCAAATTGAATTACATACTTCAATTTGGGTTCGTTATAATGATAATGGTATTGAGCCAGGTACTTTGATTAAAAAAACGAAATTACAAGATAACACAACAATTGAATATTATGACAATGTTCAAATCCGAACAGATAGTTTAGGTCAACCTTTAGTTCAATATATACAAACAACAACTGGACGCGTAATTTTTAATTATACAATTCAGAAAACCTTAAAGTTAGTTGCATAAATGATATAATGATAAAAATAAATACTTTATGAAAAACTATATCTATCAAAATACACTTATTAGTAAAAAAGAGTTGAAGCAATTACTTGCTTGGAGTTTTACTGAATATAATTCAATGCAAGCATGTTCATTAGCTGATGAATTAAAATATTTGGGGTTTAAATACGCCAGTCAAGCTGGTATTTCAATTAGTATTGAAGATTTAAGAGTGCCTTTTGTTAAAAACCAAATGTTAGAAAATGCTCATCAAGAAATCTTGAATGCTGAAAAAATTTGTCTGAAAGGAAAAATTACAGATGTTGAAAGATTTCAAAAAATTATTGATACTTGGAGCGTTACAAGTGAATCATTAAAGGATGAAGTTGTTTCATATTTTAAAAGTTATGATCCGTTAAATTCTGTCTATATTATGGCTTTTTCAGGAGCTCGTGGTAATTTATCACAAGTTCGCCAATTAGTAGGTATGCGTGGTTTAATGTCGGATCCAAGTGGTGAAATTCTTCAATTACCAATTAAGAAAAATTTCCGTGAAGGTTTAACTATTACTGATTATTTAATGTCAGGATATGGGGCACGAAAAGGTATTGTAGATACAGCATTAAAAACTGCAAATTCAGGTTATTTAACTCGTCGTCTAATTGATGTTGCTCAAGATATTATTATTCGTGAACGAGATTGTCAAACTCAGCACTCGTGTCTTGTAAATGATTTTCAAACAAATGATCAAGTTTTAGGTCGTTTATTAAGTAAACCAGTATATCATCCAATTACAAATAAATTAATTGCTTCTAAAGACACCCAACTTACACCACAATTAATTCAAAACTTTAAAAAACAGGAAATTCAAACATTCTATATTCGTTCACCATTAACTTGTAGTTTATACCGATCAATTTGTCAAAAATGTTATGGTTGGGATCTTGCAAATGAAAATTTAGTTGATATTGGGGAAGCTGTAGGAATTATTGCTGGTCAATCTATTGGAGAGCCTGGTACACAATTAACAATGCGAACTTTCCATACAGGTGGTATTTTTACATCAGAAGCTCGACAACAAATTGTAAGTTCTGTAAGTGGTGTAATGAAGTTTTCAAAACTTTTAAAAACATTAATACTACGAACAAATCGTGGTGAAGATGTTTTACTAACAAAAAATTCGGGATCATTAGTAATTGTTCCTGAAACACCAAATCAGGATTTAGTTCAATTAGAAGTTTTACCTAATACCATTTTATTTGCTAAAAATAACCAATATATTAAACAGGGAATGATTCTTGGGGAATTATCAAATACAGGTAAACAAACCCGGACTGAAATTAAACCTGTTTTAAGTACATCATCAGGTGAAGTTTATATACCTCGTTTAAAAAAGAAAAAAAATTTTGTTAATAAAAATAAACTTTTATGGATTTTGTCTGGGCAAGTGTATCAAGCCCCAACAAATTCTTTTTTAAATTTTTATACTGATCATAAAATTAATAAAGATAGTTTTATTTTTAGAACAAAAATCATTAATCAATATTCTGGATCTGTTAAAATACTAAATAATAAAGCAAACTTATTTGAACGTTTGTTACAAATTAGTACAAATCAGTACACCTTAAAAAATTCAAACATTCAAAAAATCAATTCTACTAGTCAAGCAGAACAGTATATTTTTAAATGTCAGAATGTAAATTATTTAATTAATTTAGTTAATAAAAATTTAAAATTAGAATTAAATCCAATTTCTTCTCAGTATTTCGGAAGTTTAATTTCTAATAATTATCAGACACAAATTGGTGGAATTCCTTATTATGATCAACGGAGTAGCCGAAAATCCATTTCGAGTTCAAAATTAATTTCGTACTATAAACGTTTAAATACTGAGTTTAAAGAATCTGAATGGGATGATATTATATTTAATTCCACTCAACTTAATAAAGTACCGTTGCAACTTATTTCACGTTCGTTAATTTGGTTACCTGAAGAAACTTACAAGCTGAATTGTGATAAAAATATGCTTCTAGTTGAACATGGAAGCTTTATTTGCGAAAAATTTGAAATAATCCCAGGTCTTTTTTCAAAAAAATCAGGTATTGTAATTATTAGTTATAAGAATAATTTAGTTTCAGAAATTTCTATTAAATCTGGTTTAGTTTATCAAGGAAAAAACTTTAAAAGTTTTGCTAACAAAGTTTTTTATCCCGGTGAAGTTATTTTTGAAAATATTAAAATTGATCGTCCATCATTATGTCAGCATATTATTGGTAAACTGACAGACCAACTTTTAATTCGTCCATTAAATATTTATGAAATACCAAAGCCACGACCAGTTGAAACATTATTTAAATATCATTCAGGTATTAAATCAATTTTAGGTTTGCAAAGTAGTATTCAATATTTATATAAGTCAAACCAAAAAATTAGAAGTTCACAACCTATAACTTTAATTTCAAATGTTTTAGATTTAAAGTTAAAAACTTCAAATGAAAATCTTGTTAATATTCAATTTGAGCTTAATAAAAATAAAAATCATTTAAAAATTTTATTTGTTGAAAATATTAATTTTCCGAATTATTTACCAGCATCTTTAAAATATACCAGTATTCAATCATCTCTTTTAGTTGAACCGACTCAATTTATTGATACTTATATGACATTGGGATATTTTGAAAATATAAGTGAACAATCATTGGAAATTGTAAAGTTAAAGTCAAAATACAGTACTAACAGACAAGTGTTATTAATTTCAAATGATGATTGTTTAACAATTCCTAAAGCAAAGATACCGACTAAATCTGTTAATGATTTAGTAATTCAAAATATAAATATAAATCAAATTGGTAAAATTATTATTGATAATGGGCAGGTTTTGACAGTTCAAAAAGGACGTCCTTATTTTTTCCCTAATTGTCAAATTCAAGATTCAATGAATGAGAAATCAATTTCATATAAAATCATATCTGAAAAACAATTACCATTTGCAAATACTATTTCGACAAAACGTGATATTTCATTAAATTATTATGATATTACAAAAAAAGTTTTAACGAAAAAATTAGATTCAACAACTTCAATCCCATTTGAAAAAGGTTTGAAACTTGAGTTACCAAAAATGTTTATTCGAAAAAATGGTAATTTATATAGTTCTCCAATTCCAATTTTTGTTCAAAGTTTCTCGGTTAGTTCATCAGATATTAACGATTCAGAAATTACAGATCTTGTAACTCAAAAAGAAACATCATGGATTAAAAAACGTCGGACTCATTATTCGGTTTTCTTAAAAAATTCGGATTTAATTTCAAATAAAATTAAAAATACTAATGAGACAAATTTAATACGTGTTCAATTTTTTGGTTATCCATTTTCAAAATCAATTGGAATTCATTCAATTACGGAAGACTATTTTGAACAAGAAGTTAATAGTGTATTTTGTAAAAACGGAGAATTTGTTGCTGATGGTCAGACACTTGGCCTTTTAAATTTTGAAAAAGAAATTACAGGAGATATTGTTCAAGGTTTACCTAGAATTGAGGAATTATTGGAAGCCCGAAAAAAACGTCAAATTAGTAAAAATATTTCGACTAATCAAAAGAAAGGTATTTTAATTCGTCGAACAAGTTTAGACGCTAGTTTTGAGTTTAGAAAATTAGGAACTACCATTAAAGAAACAGAAAAAATTAATCCGCATAATTTATTAAAAGTTTATTTTAGTTATTATGGGTTAATTAAAAATTTCTTTTGTGATAGAACACAAAATGTAACATCATACCGATTAACAAATAATTATGAAGCAAGTTATCGTAGTTTTAAAAAAGTACAGTCATTAATTTTAAATTCAGTTCAATCGGTTTATGATTCTCAAGGTGTATCAATTGCTGATAAACATTTAGAAGTTATTATTAAACAGATGACAACAAAAGTTTTAATTACTCATGAAGGTGATACACCGTTATTACCTCGTGAAGTTATTGATTTATATCATATTCAATATATTAATGAGATTGTTTCTCAAAATAATAAACAAACAGCTTTTTATGTTCCTTTATTGTTAGGAATTACTAAAGCTGCATTAAATAACCCAAGTTTTATTTCTGCAGCAAGTTTCCAAGAAACAACAAGAGTTTTAACAAAAGCAGCTATTGAAGGTCGTGTCGATTGGTTACGGGGTTTAAAAGAAAATATTATTATTGGGCATTTAATTCCAGCTGGAACAGGTTCACAGAATTATCAAAATTGTTTTGGTAAAAATGTAATCCAACCTACAGAAGTTTCAGGTAAATTACTAGCATTTGATAAAGTTTAAAAATAAAAACTAGACGCTTTGATTTATATTTTGGTAATGTTAATTATATATATTTACTTTATTAGAATTTTAAGGAGTTAATAATTTTTATGGCTGATGTTACTTTAGCCCAATTACTAGATGCTGGTGTTCATTTTGGACATAAAGCATATCGTTGGAATCCAAAAATGTTTCCGTATATTTATACAGAACGGAATAACATTCATATTTTAGATTTAGTTCAATCAGCACAATTGTTGAAAGAAGCTAATTCATATGTTAAATCAGAAGCAGCAAAAGAAAAAATCTTTTTATTTGTTGGAACAAAACGTCAAGCCAGTAATTTAATTGCACAAGAAGCAAAACGTTGTAATTCTTATTATGTAAACCACCGTTGGTTAGGTGGAATGCTAACAAATTGGGTTACATTAAAAAGTCGAATTGAGCGTTTAAAAACTCTTGAAAAACAAGAAGCTGATCAAGTATTTGATTTATTACCGAAAAAAGAAGCTTCTTTACGTCGTAAAGAATTAGAAAAATTGCGTAAGCATTTAAATGGTATTAAAGATATGCCAAGATTGCCGGATGTAGCAGTTATTGTTGACCAAAAACGTGAAATGACTGCCATCAAAGAATGTCGAAAATTAGGAATTCCAATTATTTCTATTTTAGATACAAATTGCGATCCAGATTTAGTTGATATTCCTATTCCAGGTAATGATGATGCTGTACGTTCTATTAAGTTAATCTTAAAATCTTTAACAGATAATATTAATGCTGGGAATCCAAACATTAATTAATTCTAAATTATTTTTCATTCATTTATTTTATAAATGAATGAAAAATAATTTTCGATTTTTTATATAAATTAGGGTTGCAATTATAGTAAATTCGAGTATAATTAATATTGTAAGTGTTAAAATCGCGGGGTAGAGCAGCTTGGTAGCTCGTCGGGCTCATAACCCGAAGGTCGGAGGTTCAAATCCTCTCCCCGCTAGAAAATTTATAAATTAACGTAAAAAAAAAACATTTTTTTATTAAAATGTTATATTGAACGTTAAATATTAATAAGGTTTTACTTATGACATTAAATTTACAAACACCATTTCCAACTTTTGGCGGAAGTACTGGTGGCTGGCTACGTTCAGCAGAAGTTGAAGAAAAATATGCAATTACTTGGACTAGTAAAAAAGAACAAATTTTTGAAATGCCAACAGGTGGTGCTGCTATTATGCGCAATGGTGAAAATTTATTATACTTAGCGCGTAAAGAACAATGTTTAGCTTTAGCAACACAGTTAAAAACTTTTAAAATTAATGACTATAAAATCTATCGAATTTTCCCTAGTGGTGAAGTTCAATATTTACATCCTAAAGATGGTGTTACTCCGGAGAAAGTAAATCCAGGTAGAACATCGGTAAATAGTCGTGACTTTTCAATTGGTAAAAATCCAAATCCTGCTTCAATTAAATTTAGTGGAACAACTACTTACGAAAGTTAATTTATATCTAAGATTAGTTCTAATACTAATCTTTTGGCGAGATGGCAGAGTTGGTCGATTGCGTCTGATTTGAAATCAGATGAATCTTTACGGATTCCGTGGGTTCGAATCCCACTCTCGCCTTTTTAATCTATATATTCCATAATGTGCTTAGCTGTGTTTTATTCTTTATAATAATTTCTTATGGGTAAAGTTTACGATTGGTTTGAGGAACGTTTAGAAGTACAAGCAATTGCTGATGATATTTCAAGTAAATATGTTCCACCTCATGTTAATATCTTTTACTGTTTTGGTGGTATTGTATTTACATGTTTCTTAGTTCAAGTAGCAACAGGTTTTGCTATGACTTTCTATTACCGTCCTAGTGTTGTTGATGCATTTGCGTCTGTAGAGTACATTATGACAAGTGTTAATTTTGGTTGGTTAATTCGCTCGGTACACCGTTGGTCAGCAAGTATGATGGTTATGATGATGGTTTTACACGTTTTCCGTGTTTACTTAACGGGTGGCTTTAAAAAACCACGTGAATTAACATGGGTAACGGGTGTTATTTTAGCCGTAGTTACTGTTTCATTTGGTGTAACAGGTTATTCTTTACCTTGGGATCAAGTAGGTTTCTGGGCATGTAAAATTGTAACAGGTGTTCCTGCAGCAGTTCCGATTATTGGTGAACCTTTAGTATTAGTTTTACGTGGTGGTGAAAGTGTAGGTCAAAGTACTTTAACACGTTTCTATAGTGCACATACTTTTGTTTTACCATTAGCTGCTGCTGTGTTAATGTTAACACATTTCTTAATGATTAGAAAGCAAGGTATTTCAGGACCACTTTAATTTTAAAATTAAGAAATTAAACGCAATATTAATATTTTAACAAGGAATAATTATGTCAGTAATCAAAAAACCCGATCTATCAGATCCAAAATTACGTGCAAAATTAGCTAAAGGTATGGGTCACAATTACTACGGAGAACCTGCATGGCCAAATGATTTATTATATGTTTTCCCTGTATGTATTCTAGGTACATTTGCTTGTTGTATTGGATTAGGTGTAATGGCACCAACACAATTAGGTGAACCAGCAGATCCATTTAATACACCATTAGAAATTTTACCAGAATGGTATTTCTTCCCAACATTTAATTTATTACGTGTATTACCAAATAAATTATTAGGTGTATTAGCTATGGCAGCAGTACCTGCCGGATTAATTACAGTACCATTTATTGAAAATGTAAATAAATTCCAAAATCCATTCCGTCGTCCAATTGCTAGTTTAGTATTTATTACTGGATTCTTTTTTGCTGTATGGTTTGGTATTGGTGCTTGTTTACCAATTGATAAAGCAGTATCATTAGGTTTCTGGTAAACTAAAAGTTTTCTTAAACCGTTATTTTTCATCATTAATTTTTTAAATTAATGATGAAAACAAAATTTTATAGTTTTTATAAATATCTCAGAAAAAATCAATTATTATAATTTTTTTCTAACCTTAAGTATAATGAAAATTAAAAATTAATATCGAATTTTGAGCCTATGAATGTCGATGAAGATTTAGATAAACTACTGGAAACCCTTCCATCTTTTCTTACTAATCATATAAATAACCATATTCATAAAGATAAGATTATTGAAATTGTGATGGACTTAGGGCGTCGACCGGAAGCTAGGTTTAGTACTGGTCCTGAATATTTATCCTCAAAAATTATTTCATGGCAAGATTTAGAATATACAACAAAACGGATTAGTAAATTTAGTAATGAAAATCGGGCGGGAATTGAACGAACTTTACATCGAATTAGTTGTATTCGTAATCGTCAATTTTTAATTACTGGTTTAACATGTCGGATTGGGCGAGCAATCTTTGGTACTATTTCTTTAGCTCGAGATTTACTTGAATCTGGTCAGTCCATTTTAATATTAGGAAAACCGGGAGTAGGGAAAACAACAATTATTAGAGAAATTGCACGTGTTTTGTCTGATGAAATGGAAAAGAGAGTAATTATTGTTGATACGTCAAATGAGATTGCAGGTGACAGTGATATTCCCCACCCAGGGATTGGTCGTGCTCGGCGAATGCAAGTTGCTCAAACTGATTTACAACATAAAGTTATGATTGAAGCGGTTGAGAATCATATGCCTCAAGTAATTATTATTGATGAAATTGGGACTGAATTAGAAGCTTTAGCTGCTCGTACCATTGCTGAAAAAGGAGTACAATTAGTCGGAACAACTCATGGAAATTGTTTAGAGAATGTGATTAAAAACCCACCTTTAACTGATTTAATTGGTGGTATTCAATATGTTACTTTAAGTGATGAAGAAGCAAAACGACGTAAAACGCAAAAAAGTATTTTAGAACGTAAAGGATATCCTGCTTTTCAAATTGCTATTGAAATTCATGACCAAAACTCTTGGACAATTCATGAAAATGTAGAAGAATCTATTGATTTATTATTAAGAGGAAATTTTATAATTAATCAAACACGAAAATTTGTGCAAAATGAAAAAACATTTATTCAATATAAAACTTTGCAAACAAATTCACGTTTTAATAATTTTAATACGCCGCAAAATATATCAACGATTTCTCAAAAAAGTTGGTCATCTATAAATAATCAAATTCATTTTTCAAATACATTGCTTCAACAAAAAAAATTAATTATTTATTCATATTCACTTTCATATAATTTACTTAAAGAAATAATTTCAAAATTAAATCTTAATATTACTTTAACAAAAGAAGTTAAAAAAGCTAGTTTAATTATTGGGTTAAAAAAACATTTACAACAAAATCAAAAACTTCAATATTTAGCAAAACAAAAGAATATACCAATTTATGGTGTAAACCGAAGCAGTATTTATCAAATTACAAAGTTAATTCAATTTATTGTGTCATAAAAAAAAATTTCGGTATAATAAAATGTGTGATTTGTTTGCATTAAAATTTAAAGGAGCATTCTTATGTCAGAAACATTTGAGAAATTACAAATAATTGTTAGTAACCAATTAGGAATCGAGAAAGAGAAAGTTGTAGAAACAGCTGACTTTACAAAAGAATTAGGTGCTGATTCATTAGATGTAGTTGAATTAGTAATGGCATTTGAAGATGAGTTCAATATTGAAATTGAGGATAAAGTTGCTGGTGAAATGGCAACGGTACAAGATGCCTTCAAATATATTGAAGAAGAACTAAAAAATAAATAGTTTAGGAAGAAATAGTATCTGGTATTAAATTTTTGAAGCTTAATATCAGGTAATATTTCTTCAAATTTTAAGTTTTTTCTTATACAGTTTGCAGATCTTGAATTTATTATCTATAATTGAATAGTGTTAAGAACGGGATATAGCTCAGCTTGGTAGAGTACCTGGTTTGGGACCAGGGTGTCGTAGGTTCAAATCCTACTATCCCGATGTTATTATTAAAACTTAAATTTGATTAACTTGGATAAGCCTTTATTTTTTATTTTTTTTTACTTATATTACTGGTAATGATTCGATTATTCTTCAAAAGTTTCTTTATTCAAGAAATTCTAGTTTTATAAAATCTGACTAAGCATATACAATTCTTACAAAATAAAATTTCAATTTAACCTATCGACTAAACATAGAAACATTTTTAACTAAATGATTAAATTATTACTTTCAACGGTTTCTCTTATAATTTTTATTGATACGAAGATGTTTAAAAATATAATTAATTTAACTCACATATGACTTTAGCAAATAAAATATTAGATTTCAAAGTAGTTTTCGTTAGTGGACTAGAATCCTTAACCGAACAAATTGCAACTAAGATTTTTAATTACCCACAAAATCTAGGCATGCCTCTTACTCCTGAGTATGATGCTAAACAGCAATCAATGGTAGATTATTTATCTCAATTACCGATTCATCAAACAAATTTCCCACCTCCGGCAGCACCTGCTACATTAAGTCAGGTTTTTTTTGGAAATTTTCCAGATATGTCTAGAATTGACAGAACATTTTATGAACATAAATCAGATGGGTTTTATAATTTTTACGTTCCAAATTATAAGAACATCTTCTTTTTACCTGATTGGTTATCACAATGGCTTCAAATTAATTTAAATATCTCAGTTGATACGACACCATTGGAAATTATTCAACAATCCGTTTTTTTAGGATTAATTGGCTTTTTCTTCTTAGTAGAATTCCGTATGAAATTATACTGGTTTTTAACAATCAACCCATACACACGACCTTGGATATACCTTATTTCCCTAACAGATTGGATTCAAGATTTCATGACAGGGCTTTCACCAGTAATGTTAGGAGTTGATTTAACAGCACCAATCATTTTAGGTTTAACTGGTAAACTAGCAGATTCATTAAATCATTTAGTTTTTACCATGCCATTTTTACCTAGTGAAGGACAACCTGGAAAGATGATGATTGATAATGAAGTTCAAGATGTTATTTTATTTAGATATTTACCTTCATTATGGTATACACATTCGATACCAAATTCATTAAGAGAGTTCTGGTATACAGACCGAATTGATATTTTAAATTTCATGAAAAAGAATTATGCTCATCTTGAGATTGAATTCTTACCAGACCGAATTTTAAAAAATCTTTCTCAACATCAACAAATAACAAAACCCTTAGCGGAGAATTTACATCATTTACCTGAATTATCATCAAATTTAATTTGTAAACTTTCGAATGATTCTGACTATATGTTTGATACTTTTATGAATAAATTTATTACTTAATTAATTATATTTTTTAAATTAAGTAATACTTTAAACAAAAAAACTAAATAACAAATAATTAAATTTTATTATTTATTTATTTTATTTGTTTGCTCTAAATATTATCCTATTTGGTAATTGAATACAATTAAAAGCAGAACAACGAATAGATTTTTAAAATAAATCTACAAAAAAAACTTAAGGAAATTTAAAGAGAGTTTGATCCTGGCTCAGGATGAACGCTGGCGGTATGCCTTACACATGCAAGTTGTACGAGAGTTTTTAACTCAAGTAGCGGACGGGTGAGTAACACGTGAGAATTTGCCTTCAGGAGGGGGACAACAACTGGAAACGGTTGCTAATACCCCATATGCTTTCGAGTGAAATGAATTTATTCGCCTG